TTTTTACACTTTTTACTTATACCTTTTCCCTTTTACCTTTTATTTTTTTTACTTTACTTTACTTTCATCCTACCTTTTATATATTTTTACAACCCCCTTTTACCCTTAGGGGAGGTGTACGCATTATTTATTATAAGTCATTTATAATTATAGTACCCCAGTATATTTATAACTTATACTTTATTAGTTGTAATTTATTTTATGTTATTATTATTTTATACCTATAATTAAAGAAATAAAGAAAGAAAGAGCCTTTAATTAAAACTAAGTATTTATATTTATATTTAATATGTCAGATATTCCACGAAGGGGGATATATCACCCCGCTACGCGGGGGGTAATATATTATAGTTAAAATATATTAAGATAAATATATAAAATTATAAAAGGTATAAGATTAATCTAGGTATTAGTTTATATAAAAATATATAATATAGAGTATAAAGAGATAGATAATATTGAATAATATAAGGGTTATTTTATATTTTAACAAATATATATAAGAAAGAAAAAGGAATAAGAAAAACTCATAAAGGAATAGTTAACAGTTAAAAATAAAGTATTAAATATAAATATAACAATAATGACCGGACATTGGATATTCCGAAGGGAATACCCCTGGGTAGATATTTAAATATTAATAAAGAATAAAGAAAACATATTTTTAATAGATAAAAATAAAAGATAAATATAAGTATAACCTAAAACAAAACAACTCTAAAAATAATTAACATTAACCCCAAAAGGGTGTAGCTATAATTATTATTTACCCATTAGTTAATTAATAATAATATATATATTTATTACATTACTTTACATACCGTTTATTTTACCTAATTATTATACTTATAAATGCCTACTTTTTTATTTATTTAACCCCTGTTTATATTCCCCCGCTTGGGTTAATATTATAACAGATAAGATAATATAAATACCTGTCATATTTAAGTTAAAATGATCGGCGTAGCCCATTATACCCGCCCTTCGGGCGGCATGTAATATAACTTTAACAATAACTTTAACAATAACTTTAACAAAGTTATATATAAGGGGGATATATCTCCCCGCTACGCGGGGGTTATATATTGTATATATTTATATATATTAGATTATTATTAATTAATTTTATATATAATACTATCTTTTATGTGTGTGTATACAGGCATAATACTATATATAATTATAACGAAGATAATATAAAATATATTAGATAAATATATGTTTATTTATCACTATAATAACCTAACCTTTTGTAATTATCTTAATTAATATGTTAATATATATTAGTTAATGTATATATAATATTATAGTTATATATATAGGCGGCAGCGGCGGTATATATAAATTAAATGTGATATATGAGAGTAATAACCTTAATGACCGGGCATTACATTACATTACATTACATTAGATTACATTACATTACATTAGATTACATTAGATTACATTACATTGCCAAGGGGATACCATTGGAGTCGGCATCTTCGGGGGGGGGATACCGACCCCCTTAGAGTCGGCATTATTATATAAAATAATAGTACCCCGAGATCGGGGGGGTATGATACTTAGATATTCTTATACTTTATTCGGGGTGTTGTCACTTATATATTTAATAGGGCGGGTATAACCGGCTACGCCTGTAATTATATTATAAAATATATAGCTGTATATATATGATATGATATGATATTATATGATATGATATGATATGTCTAATACGGATCATAGCCTTTAACTATAATGTATATTGACTTAATAATAAATATAACCAATTAAATTTAAATATATAATATACCTACCGACCCATATGGAGATATATGGGTAGGGGGGGATGCTATCCGTAGCCGAGAATATAAGAGTAAAACTATAAAAGGTATAAAATTAATAAGTATATATAGAAGTTATATATTAGTTAAATATGTAGTAGTAAAATGTAAGGAAGGTATAAAAAGGAAAAATATATAATAAATGTCTTAAATAAACTTATCATAAATAGCAAGGATATAAATAAGATTATAATAATCTAATGTATTAGTTTAATGCTTATATATAAATATAGTATAACTAGCAAATACAAAAGATAACTCTAATAGTTAGCTATAAATAAATATGAGTAATAGTAATAATAATATAAATAGATAGTATATATGTGTTTAAAGATGTTAGTTAGTTATATAAGAAAAGTTATAAAATATAAAGGTATATAAAAAAACAATATAAACATTTATAAACAAAAATAAATTATATAATATGCCGACCCCCTTAGAGGGGGTATCCTTAGGGGGGAATGTTTAATTAAGTCTAAATACTTAAGTAAGCTTATAAAATATATAATTTAATTAAAAATACATATGAGAATTATTAAACAACAAGATAATGTTAAATATATTTTAATTAACTATAAATTAAACATATTGAATAGAAAATATAAAAGCTAAGATATATCATTGATTATTGTAATATTATCCGTATATATTATCTAATTATGTCAAGGGTATGCCGATATGATATATTATTATGGTATATATATTATATTATATTACCCCGCGTAGCGGGGTGATATATCCCCCTTCGGGGGAATATTATATTTAAATCATGATCATTTAAATTAAAAATAAGTCAACTTAATTAATATAAATAACCCATTTATATTAAAGGTTCCTTTATATTAAAGGTTCCTTTATAGGTTACCTTGAAAAAGGTAAATAAGTAAGTTAATTAATAAATAATGACCAAAGGAAAGGTTATACTTAATAAATGTTTAATAAATAAATGTGTTATGCTTAAATTTACCATATATATATAAAAGATAAATCAATATATAATTACCGGTGTAGACCATTATAAAAAACCGAATAGGCATGTATTAAAATATTCCGGTCATATATATTTAATAAATAAATATACCATAATAATAAGTATTAAATAAAGTCACAATTATTATCATTTATGTATTTGTATTTGTATTTATGGGTGAGGTATCATATTAAATAAATAGTGAAATAGTTTAATAAAGAGGACATAGGTTATGCCGACTAGTACTGACATAAGAGAATATATAAATACAATAATAAAATTAGACTATTAGATGGATACATACCGAAGGAAGGTGCTACCGACCCCCTTATAGGAGGGGTAGGCATTTAAGGAAATAAGGTAATATTAACCCCAAAGGTGGATATAAGGTCATATTATAACTATAAGTATAAAGTATAAAGTACAGATGAGTAATATAGTAATATACTAAAAATGCTATAACTTATAAAAGACTAGAAAAAAAGGAATGCTAAAGAAACAAAAATAGAAAATAAAAGGATATAATAAAAATAACTAAGTGATATTATGACAATAATACCAATAAATTACCCGCTACGCGGGGTGAAAAATCCCCCTTCGGGGAATATATTTTATAAGGTTAAAGAATTTAATGGTTTAACTTCTTCTAATGTTGAGTTTATAATTAGGATAACTGGGGAATGTAATGATAATTTATGACTAGTTGTAAGTGGTTGTTAAATTATTCGATTATAACTTTATATAATTGATTAATTAAGAGTTAAATAAGCTAATATTTAAGATTAAGTATATAATCATAACTTTATAATATATACCCCGAAGATAAACCGGCTAAGGGTGGGAAATAAAAAAGGAAATTATAATACCATTATAAAAGGTATAAGATAAAATATAAAACTTTAGATAAAGGTTAATAACTATAATTAAGATATATTTAATCCCATAAACAATATAATATCAACAACGGAAGGGTAATGAAGGTATGAAGGGTAATACAATATGAGATATATAATATGTATTATATATAGTTTATATTTTAATGGATTTAAACCTTAATATGTAAATGTTAAATAAGGATTATAAATAATAACAATTAAAAAGTATAAATGTAAAAATAGAAAGTATCTTAATATAAGGTATTAATTTTAAGGAAATAAATATAATAAACCATAACCTATAGCAACAGTTATATTATAAAAAATATACAAGTATAAATATTAAATTAAGCTATATATTAGACAAACTTTTACTATTTTATTTTTATAAGATAGTAATTGATATTTAGCCTCATTATAATATTTAATAATATAATAACTAGATTGAACGAATAAAAAAAAGTAGATATAAAAACTATAATTAAACTAAGTATCGTTAACTTAATGAATATAAAAAGGATGAGATATTTTATAATATTATATCTAATTATATAAAATTTATCTGTTTATTTTATATATAAATTCTATCTATATTAGTTTAATAACATTACATTGTCAGGTTATTCCAATTATAACCGACCTGTATTTAATTACGATTATACCCTCCGTAAATTAACCCCCCTTATTATAAAAAAACCTATTTATAAGTTTCATTTATGTTTAATTAATTATCTTTAAGTTTATTCTTATTATAATACTTATTAACATATTTATAAACTAATGTATTTAATATACCCTCTACATATATAAAGAATATACTATTATCTATTTAATGTACCCTATTTTAAACATATTATAAATAACCCATACTAATTATAATGTAGCCGATATGATAATATTAAATTAAATTATATAATATATAGTTGTATTATATAATCTAATATATATAGAGAATAAAAAAGTATGTAAAATGGCAATTATACTTATAATAACATCAAGATGAATTAAATAGCCGAATATCTTATAATAAATATAACCGATTAAATATAAATATAAGAGTAATACTATAAAATTAATAAAAGCCTATTCGGGCGGGTATAATGGGATATACAGGTAATTATAACAAAAAAGGTATAAGAAAGGAAAAATAAAAAGTCATAAAGGAATAATTAACCATAAAAAATAAGGTATAAAATTTAAATACCATACCGATACCTTTTAGAGGGCATTAAATATAACAATAATAAAAATATTAATAAAGAATAAAGAAGAAATATTTTTAAAAGAAATAAATAAAAATAAACGAGAAATACCAGTACTACCTAAAACTCTAAATAAACCATTATCCATATAAATATTTAATAAACCAGCAAATTTTAATGTATTTCTAATAATTAAATTATTTAATAATTGTTCAAAATAAATACGTTGATTAAAATAATTACGTATATGTAATCTAAATATATGACTAGAAGTTATAAAATGCGTCATAACCTTTGAAAAGGTAGAACGGTTATAACCACCCTGCTGCGGGTGGTAATTATAAATAAATTCATAAATATAAATTAAAGCTAAAGATAAAGATAAACCTAAAATTAAAGGTAAATATTTAATAATGAAAGGTAAAGTAAATTCAGTATCAATAAAACTATTATTATGAGGTAAACCTATATTTAAATGAAATATAACATTATCTCTATAATAACCTAAGAATATACTATATATAGCTAAAATACCCATAGGTATAGACATTCATAAACTTTCATGCATTAAAGAGTAAGTGTATTTGTTACTACGTGGAGTATTATAGAATGTTAAATATAATACTCTTATAGAATATATAGCTGTTAATGTGGCTGATGTTGTTGCAACATAATACATTATATAACTACTTAATGTATAGGTTCCATATAATGATTCTATTATTATATCTTTTGAATAATAACCTGATAACCCAGGTATAGCCATTAAAGATAGAGAAGCTATAACCATACTGGTATAACTAAAGGGTAAATAATTAATCAATCCACCAAATTTACGCATATCTTGAGTTTCAGAAATAAAAGAATGTATTATAGATCCTGCAGCCATAAATAATAGAGCTTTAAAGAAAGCATGTGTATATAAATGATAAATAGCTAAATCATATGAACTAGATCCTATAGCTATCATCATCATAGCTAATTGCAAAAAAACCACCGTCAACTATATTTGCTGACGATGATATATGTGGACCATATCTTTATTTATTTAAAATACGAGGGGGCTTCGTCCCCCTGATATCTAACCGCGTAGCGGGTAAATATTTATCTCATCTATCCTTATAATCAATTCAATCATTTAATTTTTTTAAATCATTAAGATTATTTTTATAAGTTCTTAAATCATAAAATTCTTTAATAAGATTTAACCTATTTAATTTTAGTGTTCTTAATGGATAATGAATAAAATAATTATCTATTAAATTAAATAAATCATTTTTTCTATATACTTGATATCTGAACGCTTCAGTTTTAGGACTAAATATATAAACTCTACCAGAATAAAGCTCTATTAAAGGATCTAATAAATATTTATTCTTTTGAGCTATACTAATAAAAACTTGACCACTACTTTCAGAATAATATATAGAACCATCAGAATCTAAAAAACCACTTAATCAACCGTTATAATAAGTTAATGGTTTAGGCATAATCAATACTATATTGTATTTTATACATAATTTATTTATTTGTAGTAATCTTTTTGGATTTCTTATTTCTCCATTTATAGAATTAATTAAATAAATTAAACCTTTTTTATGACTTAATTGATATCTAAATGCATTTGCACCTGATACAGAAGAAATTCTTCCTCCAAATTTATGTTTAATCTCATAAAGTGTACTTAAATCTCTAGCATCCATAGTTAATTGGAAACGAGCTGTACCTTTTTTAGATAAATTAAAATAACCATCACCATCAATAAGACCAGCTAGTCATTGATTAAATGCAAGATCCTTATTCAACCCCCCGGCTTCGCCGGGGGATTCAATAAGTTTATTTTTATCATTTAATACCAACTCTATATCTTGTGCTTTTTCTTTTAGTGAGGTACATGTGTGATGTAAAAATCTTATCTGAGATTTATTATAAATCGGACTTAAACTAGATCTATCCCCCGCGTTGCGGGGGATGGGTCCACCCCCCCCTGTGGGGGGGGTAGATCTAAAAGGATTAATAGTTTTCTTCTTAGATAACTTTACGGCTTTGCCGGGGATGATTAGAGTATAAATATACATAAACATCAAACGTATGGTCTCTGAAATTCCTACTAACTTGCTTATAATTACCGGGAGGTATGCCTCCAGGGAATAAGGGAGGATCGCCTCCCTCATTCTAATCTTTCATTTTCCTGACTCTTTATTTAACCACTCTAAAAGAGTGGGAATGTTCACTTTAACTAAATGATAAAGAGTAATATTTACGATATGTAATATATATATTACCTTATTTTTTATTAATAGTCATATTTTTAAATAAAGGTACTGATGTTTAACATAAAATGATGTAATAAAGACATAATTAATATAAGTATATAAATACTTATGAGCTTTGGTTATCTGCGAATTGTTATAATTCACCGGCCCTGCCGGTGGATAGCCGGGCAAAGCCCAGCCATTAATCACCCATCTAAAGAGGTTTATTAACCCTATTAAACGGGTATATATATACCTATAAAATGGGAATATTGTATTATATAATTTTTCGCATATAGTTTGATTTCTAAATTTAAAATGGACCGGCTTCGCCGGGCTATAATAAATTTTTCGAGCCAGTTGACTCATTGTTGATAATGCTATAACTCTTTTAATATCATTAGATACAACGGCTATTAAACCACTTACTAATGTTGTTATACCTCCTAATCATAATATAACTAATAATATAGAAGGTGTATATTCTAAAATATATGAAGATCTTACTAATACAAAAACTCCACTACAAACCATTGTAGCAGCATGTAATAAAGAACTAACAGGTGTCGGACTTTCCATAGCCATTAAAAGTCATGAATGTAGACCTAATTGAGCTGATTTAGCAGTAGCAGCTATTAATAACATAATAGCTAATAAATTTAAAATTGTAGTATTTGTATGAGGAGTTAATAATTCAATAGTATAAAAATCAACAGAATTATATAAAGAAATAATAGTACCAATAAATATAACAAATAAAGCATCACCCATACGATTAAGTAAAATAGCAGATAAAGCCGATTTCATAGCTGATATACGTGTATTTCAAAATGAAATTAATAAATATGATATAACACCTATTAATTCTCATCCTATAAACATAATTAAATAATTATCACTAACAATTAATAAAGTCATAAATAAAGCAAATATACTAATAACAACATAAAAACGATTACGTGCAGGATCATAACGCATATAATCAATAGAATAAAATAAAACAGCAGATGTTACAATACCTATAGGAACCATAACAACTAATGATAAAGGATCTAATAAAATACCAAAATTAATATTTAAATTACCTATATTAATTCAATTAAATAAAGTTATATGTATAACTTCTTCATATTTAAAAGTTAATATATTTAAATTATGTGATAATAAATCTTTTATATTTAACATTAAAGTTGATTTGATACTTTACCTCTCAAACGATAATATGAAACTAATAAACTTAAACCTATTGCTGATTCTGCTCCTGCTAATATTATTATATATAATGAATTTATTGTACCATGTATATCATCATAATTACCTGATAAATATATTATTTTTACTGTTACTATTAATAATAATATCTCTATCCCTATTAATAATGATATTATATTATTAGGACTTATATATATTATTAATAATATTGTTATTATTGTTAACATTTTTTCTTTTCTTTTCTTTTTAGTTCTTATTATTCTATTTATTTTTTAATTATTACCCGTTATCCCCATGCAATATTACTACCCTGCTGTATCCCCGAACGGGACCCAGCGGTATCTGGGTTTTATATATCTAATAACTTTACGGTCATTCCCTCTTAGGGCATTATATTATGACCTTTTACGGGTATTAGTTTAAATATTACTTATTTATATACTTATAACAATTATTTTATACACAATTAAGCTTTTTTATTTGTTTATAAAGGATAATTTAATTTAGTCAAATCTAATTTAAACATAATAAACTTAAATATAATGTACTAACGGTATCATTTCAAATTATGTTTTTTATAAAACTATTACAAGGTCATCACTAAAATTATAACATTTGTTATATTTTTATTATAGGTATTTAACACTTATATTTATACATATAAATAATGTAAGATGTATATTTTATATATATAGTATAGTGTCTAGATATACCTCTATAAGTATGTTTTTATTACATATACTATTGATGTCAATCTATTTTTACTTTATATATATAAAGGTATAATTATAGGGAGGTATATGATTTATGATTTGTTTATATAACTTTGATATTTATAAATAGGTAATCCTCTTAAAACTTTAAGTAACTTTACTTTTAAAGTCATGTCATATAATAGGTACCTAATCAGTAAATTTGTGAATGCATTTATCCCCCCCGCTATGCGGGGTAATGCCGACCCAGCTGTAACCCCGAAGGATGCCGACCCAGCGGTATCTTAGTATTAAATATTTTTAACATCTTATTAGTCATACCTATATTTATTATTATATATATATAATATGATATTAAAACATTACTTTAATAGTTAAATATTTATAATGCATATCCTACATTTATATATACCTATTATATAATTTAATAACCCTAAATAATGTATATTGTATATTATTTAATAACCTTAAATAATGTCTATTGTATATAATTTAAATGCTCAAGTGGGTGTTATAAATAACCATTTAAATCTAATATATATAATACCATTTATTAACTATTATTTATAATGAAGGGTAGCAAAGGGAGGGATATCATTTCAAATAATGTACCCAAAAGCTACACCCTTTTGGGGTTAATCTTTTAATGGTCAATGACCGGGCATTGCATTTCCCGGTTATACCGACCCCTGGGGTCGGCATTATATATAATAACATTATAATAAATATTTTTAATGTTATGATATCTCACATTTATTATTATATTTATTAAACTCTTTATGTTTTCTATCTTCTATTATTATATAATATAATATATTTTACAATCTAAATCTAAATCTAATAATAAGTTCATTTTATCTTTAAACTTAATTTCATTATTATTCTTATTAGTTATGTTTATATTTATATATGCTTATATATACAGATATAACTAAGGATATATTTATATTATTCTCCCCCCGAATAAAAGTATAAAATAAAAGGTTAGTAATATACCCTGGTAAATTAAGTATATTTTAATATGACTTATATATTTTATATTAACCCCTTCATGATAACTCCCAAAAGGTAGAATACTTAACTATAAATTATATTAGATAGGTATTATATATTTATATAAATATAGATGTTTTTTAATTATAAAAATAACATAATAACATAATAACATAATATTTGTATCTTAATTATAATATGATTATAATAATAATATATGTAAAATATAATGATAGTTATATATATAAATAAATAAAATTATTATGATATACCATGCAAGTATTATATACTTTAATTAAAATATAATGTTATGACCATTAATTAAATATAGTATAATTTGATATTTAAAATAATTAAATATGTAAATGATTATAAGACAACTTATAACTTTTATATATAAAGTACTATTAACTATTATATATGGTATAACTAATATATATAAAGTTTAAATAATATAGAGCATTACATAATAATAATGTTAATATATCATTCTATTTTATTATTGTTCTTTTATTAAGAGCTGTATGTCCTAATATATAGTTGTAAATATATATTATAAATACTCACCGGGGTGGATCTCCCCCCCGCGAAGCGGGGTAATACTATTTAGTTGTTATTTATAAATGTTTACTATTTTAATAATACTAATACTAATACTAATACTAATATTAATACTAATACTAATATTAATACTAATACTAATACTAATACATTTGTATGTATTATATATTTTCAAAGGTTAACCTAAGGTATGACGTGGGGTAATACATAATTATATGATATGATATGATTTTAATTAAAAATACCGACTAAGGGGTATCCTTAGGGGGGGGTATTGTAATAGAAGAGATATTTAGGCTAAAAAATTATATTACACCCCATCATAATAAAATTATTAAGGATAAAATAAAATATATTTGATTTGTAATTTAAATAAAGTACATAAATAAGTTATAGCTTAATGATTAAATGATATAAGTTATATATATAACAAACTATAAAGATATATAAATAAGATAATTACGAACATTAGGAGTTATAATATTATATAAAATTTAAACTTATATGTTATAAAATATATAAAATAAGATAAAGGAAAGATAAAATAAAATAAAATAACGAGTAAGTCATATAGGAATATAACTAAGTCATATATTACGGGAGATATCTCCAACCTTCGGTATATTACCCTTAGGGAGATATTAAGTCATATATATCACTAAGTCATAATAATGTATATCCTTATAAATATAATTATATAAGGTATTTATTTATACTTTTATATCATTAAAAAAAATAAAATCATGAAGGATAATATATAGGTATAATTATATACAAATTTAAATATCTAAGACCTATAATATTTATTTTATCATGTATTTAATTTAATTTAAATTAAGATATATACATGTATTTATACCATATAAAAAAAATATCTTATAGTTAATTTATTTTAAAAATTATATTTTAATTCTTCGGGGGGGGATACCCCTGGGTCGGCATTATATACTATAAGTTATATAGTTTTGTTATTTTATATTATAAACTTGTACACTTATTATAGTTTTTATTACTAATTTTAATGGTCATTTATGATATTATTTTAACTTATTATCATTTTAAATACCTTTTATATATATATTTTTTAATTATTAGGTGTCATGTTATGATAAAAAATATAAATGGTAATAATAATAGGTTTATAACTATAACTATAACTATTACTATGATTATGACTATAAATATAACTATCATTTTATATATTATAAAATATATAAAGTTTCTTATAAGATGTATTTATAAATTAGGATTAAATTTAGATAAATATCAACTAGTAATTAAAGAGTTTAAAATGATATGGATATGGATATGAATATGAATATGAATATGAATATGAATATGAATATGAATATGGATATAATAAAAGTATTATAAAATAAATATATAAGATATTAAACTTATAACCAAAGATATAAATAAATAAATAAAATGAAAAAGTACATAAAAGGGTAATATATATAAATATATATAACCTTCTTATAACTTATTAGGGGTGGGTTGTGATCAATATATATAACTTATATTTTATAAGGACCTTTTCTATCGTCCAGTTATCACATTTATGACCTAATAATATAGGAAATTAATAGATGGTATGAAATAATGACATAACGTTATCCATGCGGAGTAAAATTATATTTATGAATGCCGACCCAGGGGGTATCCTTAGGGTGGGGTAGATATTATTAAATATGATAGGGTATATCTATATAACGTTAATAATGGGAAATAACTAGGTGGTATATAATAAAGTAGAAGTAATATATATATAAGACATAAACAAAATATATAAAGGGAGTGTGAAAATTAAATATAAACTATAGTTATGATAATAGTAAAGATAATAGTTATAATAAAATAACAGGGTAACGAAGGGTAATTATATATATGATATGATAAATGAGAAATTCATTCCCCGCTTAGCGGGGGGATAGCCCGGCTTGTATTATATAAAATATAAATAATAATATGAACCTTTTAGTTATACCTTAGATAGGGGATTAAATGATAGCTTTGCTGCGTATATATAAGTATACTAAAATAAGGGTAATATAAATAAGAAAGTATTATGGTAAATAAGGGATAATAAAAAGTACAGAGTTAATAATAAATGAATATATAGCCCGAAGGGGTATGTATCAGGTAATATATGATGATATATACCCTATAAATAGTAAATAGTAGGGGTAAAAGGAAATAAGATTAATAAATTAAAATCTTAAATATAAAATGTAATAAAATTCCCCCCCTCTAAGTGGGTAGGCATGATATAAATATTTTATACGGTTGTTTATTATTATAATTTATAACACATACCAAATAAGTGAACTGAACTGAACTGAACTAAGTTTTATACTATGTTATATTTTATCATTTAGTATAAAAGGTTAACCTTTGGTAGGAGATGTCGGAGGTATATAATTAAGTTAATCATATAGGGGGTATATATATTCGGGGTTAATACACCTATTATATAAGGATAATGTATTACCTGAGGTTAATAGGATAATGAGGAAGCGAAAAGTGGGATATAATTGAAAATATAATTTAAAATAGGATGTATTTTATAATTTTATCAATCCTTTTTACAACTACAACTACAACTACAACTATTATATTATATTATAATACCACCTTTATTAAAAGGGAAATGTAATACAAGATAATGACGAGGACCTTAGGTAGGAATTAAAATAAAATAGGAAATATAGAATCTAAAAAGAATAATAAAACAGGTATATAAATAGCTAAACCAAATAAAATAGGTAAGAAATAAATTCAACATAAATTAATTAATTTATCATATCTAACTCTAGGTAAAGTAGCTCTAACTCAGATATAAGAAAAAGCAAAAAAATTAGCTTTAATACCTAATAAAATACCAGTACCACCACCAAAGAATAAAATAGCTGTTAAAGTGGATAAAAATAAAATAGAAGCATATTCAGATAAAAAAAATAAAACAAAAATAGAGGATGAATATTCAGTCATATGACCTGAAACTAATTCAGATTCAGCTTCAACATTATCAAAAGGAGGTCTAGCACATTCAGCTATACAACCAATAAATCAAATAATAGATAAAGGAAATAAAGGTAAAAATAATCATATAGATTGTTGTAAATAAATATAACGAGATAAATTCATAGAACCAGAAAATAAAATACATAATAAAATAATAGTAGTTAAAACTAATTCATAACTTATTAATTGAGCAGTTGAACGTATAGAACCTAATAAAGAATATTTACTATTAGCGGATCATCCAGCTAATAAAGTACCAAAAACACCTACACTACTAATAGCTAAAGTTAATATTAAACCATATTCATGATCTGTTATTGTTATACCAGGTCCAAAAGGTATAACAGATCAACATAATAAAGCAGATATTAAACTTATTATAGGACTTATAAATAATATTAATCTATCTGAATGTGTTGGTATTATTATTTCTTTTAATAATAATTTAGCAGCATCAGCTATAGCCATAAGAACTCCATAATAACCTACAGCATTAGGTCCTACTCTACGTTGAAAATAACCTAATGCTTTACGTTCTCCAACAGTTAAAAATGCAACAGCTAATAAAACAGATACAAACATAATTAATAATTCTATAAATTGTAACATATTTTTATTTTACTATTGATATAGCCCCTACAACACTTAATATTAATATTATACCAGTTATAACTAATAATATAGCATATTCTGTATAAAATTGTAAACCTACTGTTATTAATTCATTATATGTTATATTTATATTTTCTATTATATTATCATTTATAGTATTACTACTTAATGTACCACCCTTCGGGTGGGATATACACCCCTTAAGGGTTAATGTATTATAACATAAATCTAAAGGTATAAATGATATACCTATTATAGTTATAATTAATGGATTTGATTCATTTTTATTTTTATATTCTATTTTTAATAAAGATAATATAAATAAAAATAATATAGCTATAGCTCCTACATATATCATAATATATAATATACCCATTAATACAAAATCATTATTATATAAAGATATAGCAGTACTTAAAAATAATATAATTAATCATAATATACTTTGTACAGGTGTTAAAATACCTATAGCTAATAAACTTGAAATACCACTTATTATATTCATTTTATTATTTATTTCTTTCTTTCTTTTTTATCACCCCGCGTGCGGGGTAATTAAACTTTATTCATTTTACGTCTATATTTGGAATTGAACCAAAGTCGATGTATTAACAGTACATTGCTTTACCACTAAGCTATACGGACATTTAATAATATTTGAATATATACTCTTATGTTATTGTAAATTTAAAAATTTAAATAAATAGGATGGAAATATGAAATTATTCAACATCAGATAATCATTCTATAAATTCATTAATAGGTACACAATCTATTTTTATAGGCATTAAAGCATGATTAACACCACATAATTCACTACATTGTCCATAATAAACACCAGTTCTTTGTATTAAAGTACTAACTTGATTTAAACGACCAGGTGTAGCATCAATTTTTAAACCTAAAGAAGGAACAGCAAAAGAATGTATAACATCATTAGCTGTAATTATAAATCTAATATGTGTATCAACAGGAATAACGATAGATGTATCAGTATCTAATAATCTTAATTGACCTTCTTCTAACATATCATCAGGAATAATATAAGATTCATATTCTATAGTTTCACCTTTATCAGATACAAAATCTGAATATTCATATTTTCAATATCATTGTAATCCAACAACTTTTATAGTCATAGCAGGAGTTAAAACTTCATCACATAAATATAATAATATAAAACTAGGAAAAGCTATTAATAATAATATAATAGCTGGAAATAATGTTCATATTATTTCTAAAGTTTGTCCATGTTTTAAATATTTATATGCAAATTTATTATCTTTAAAATCTGCTATTACTATATATAATATATATGATACTAAACCTAATATTAATGCTAAATAAAACATAATATGATCATATAATTCATGTATTCCTTCTTGATTTGGTGAAGCTGAATCTTGTAAACGTACACCTCATGGTGTTGGTACATCTAATCAAAGCATTTCTTTTTTTTCTTTTATTTATGATTATAAATACAAATTATTTGGAATTAATCGGATTTGAACCGATATTATTCGCATGCAAAGCAAATGATCTACCTATTGATCTATAATCCCTTATATATAATGTAGGTATATGTATTTTATAATTAGTTTTTCTCGGTTATACCGATTTTACTATTTCATTGTTATATTCAATGTCATAACTCTATTATTATGTGATTTTATATTTGATATGCTTTCAATATGTAAACATTAATTTCTTAGCTTTATTTATATATATATATATATAATTTTACCATTGGAAATCACCTTACTATCCTTGCGTACACTTAAGGTCATAATTTTGAGTCTTAGCTATAGATGATAAAATCATTACTGACTCACGTCGTAATTAACCCATCTCAAGTAACTCTTTAATGGACGAACAGTCCAACCCTACCTGGCTGCTGCAACTAGGAGGATGAGTTTAGACGACCAATTATATTATCGTTAGCCTCTTTATACTAACTTCTATATATTTCTATATAGTTTAGACTATGTCTTAATTGTATTTCCCCAGGGGGGAGTTTAACTGCACAAAATGCAGATATTATAGATTTTTTACTATCAAATTTACTTACATGTTATGTAAATGATTAAGGAAGGCGACGCTCTCCTTTATCTATTTTATATTTAAATATATCTATAATATGAGATTCTATTAAAGATTTAATAGTTAATGTATCAATAGCTTTAAAGACTATCATATAGGAAGTCCTATTTATATTATTTTTTGCTATTTTAACACTTGAATTTAAATTGAATAGTTTATTTAATGATCCCGCAACGCGGGATTATACCCCGGCTTCGCCGGGCCATTCAGTTGATATAATAACACATTCATTATAACTAAAACCACCAGTATGTAAAGTGTAAATTTTATGTAAAGATCCATCACCCATAATTCAATATGCTAAAACTATTTCATTTACATGTTCTAATATAAAATTAGGAAAAATAGTTTTTACTTTAGTTCCATTATAAAATAGATCATATATAGAATCAAATGTAGGATGTGAAAAAGTTTTAAATCCACTATGAATTTTATTATTTTTTAATCTTACACTTATTTTTTCTTGAAAACAATGAGTTTTAAATATATTAAACAAAGTTTCAATAAACAAGGTGGTTCACTCCCGCTGTGCGGGGGTAAACTCTTTTTGAGCATGTCCTTGTTCAAATTTTACATATGCATACTTTCCTGTTTTTATAATGCTAGCATCACTTAATATCATACCTATAAATACTGATATTTGATAGTCTGTTAAATTAGGTTGATTTAATTTTCAGTTTTATCATTTTTTTGACAATATGTTTTTATTGTTTTTATTCATTGCTTAAGTTATATAATTTAAATTCTTCTATTTAATTATGCCTTTAATTAATCCCATTTTAAATAATTAATTATCTTTATAAGAAGATAATTAACCCCCCTTAAAGGGGGTCTACTTATATATTTTTGATATTATAAATTTATATACAACTTGGAGCTTTCGTGGTCAAATTATTGTTATATGTACTCATTGACTAGTCGTTGAACGTTTTTATTACTTAACATAAAATACTATTTTATGTTTCATATATAATAAACTTCGCTGCAAATCACCATAGTATATAAATATACCTTAGGTTTCATGCAATTAACTCCATTTAATCTCGACTATCGTCATTTAATCGAGGTGGCAAACACTGCTGACGATATCTACTCTCACGCAGTATTACCCTGTTCAATTATTGTTATCGTTAATCTCTTTATATTAACTTCTATATATCACTATATAGTTCAGACTATGTCATCATCATACTTTTATACTTCTAATTATACCATTATACAATGAGAGGTTTCCCCTCATTGTATTAGGATATACTTTATATGAAAGGAATTGAATAGATTGTCATTGATTTAATATCTAGATATAAATCTAGATACATCCTATAATAAGGACTTAAATTGATGGTAATTTATACCTAAATAAAGGTAAAATATATGGATTAATTATATTATAAAATTTATAATATGATTTATTAGGGATATATATTATAGGTTTTTTATGATTAAAACTTATAAAACTATCTAAATCATATTTAATATTAAGCTCTTTAATTAATAATTCAACTTCATATACTTTAAACCCTTGAGTATTAAGTATACATGCTTTATCTGTTAAAGAACGTTTATTTTTATAATACGCTCTAGAACCATCATCCATATATCAATAAGCTAAACTTATTGGTGATAAATGATTTAAAATTAAATTATCTTTAATTTCTTTTTTAAAATTATTATCTAATAATAATAATCCTAGTTCATTAAATATAGTACTACTAAATGTTTCCATTCTTCATGTTTTTACTATATTACCATTAGCATTAATTCTTGTATATAATTTAAGAGGTTGATAAATATAATCATATAAAACATTATATACTTGATTTATATAAGAATATGAATTTAAACCTCATTCAAATTTTATACCATGTGTTTTACCTTTATTAAAATATAACCATCACCTAATAATATACCTATTAATATATCTTTTTTATTAGGGGTTAATTTAATAAATTGATCTTTATATAGTTTTCTTAGTTTGGAATTAGGTCCTAAACCTAATAATTGTAATTTATTTATTCTTCTCATCTTATTAATTATATTGTATAAAAGTTATTGATGTTGGGCGCTCGTGGTAGAATTATTGTTAGTTTACTCATCTACTAGTCGTTGAACGTTTAAAGATCTCTTATTAATTTATCCTTTTGGGATAAGTATTAATAATACTAATCTTAACTTCGCTGCAAATTATCTCGGCACTTTATATTATTATTTTAATAGAAAGTGATAAGAGTATTTTTTGCAATTCACCCAATTTTAACCTTCTTAAGAAGGAAATTAGTTTTTAAATGAAAACTAATTTTACAGGGACAATTACCATCCCTAGCGTAACTTTAATTCGTTATCGACATCCATACCATTTGATTATGCCTGTTCTCTACACTCTACGTAAGTACTAATTTCACTTGTTAGTGTCATTATCATTGCACAATTATGTTGTTATCCTTGCATTATTTCATTTCATAACTATTTACCATATAGTTCTATTGTACGTTATATACTATTATATAAAAATTTTAATTTATTATTATAATTATTAGACACATCAGATGTGTTGTCTGAAGTCGACGCCCCATCGAAACTAACCATTTTACTCTGTCTTTATTTCTTTTTTATAAAATAAATAAGACAATATTATATAACATATAGGTATCTCATTTTATTCATATCATTCTTATATTAAAATCATTCCTTATTATAAGTATAAGGAAATACTGAATTTTACCTAATCTAATCTGAAATGTTATATAATTTTATTAAATATTTTATTTAATATAGTCAAAATAAAATTATAGTAAAGCTGCATAGGGTCTTTTTGTCAATCTACAGCTATTCGGGATCTTCCAATTTTGATTAACTTAAATAGGTTTGACCTATAAAGGATTCTTACTTATGTGTTTAATAAGCTTTTAATACTTATAAGAGAGCAATACTTTCTTATTTTATATTAAATATCTTTCACCTTTATATATATATTAAAATATATACATTACAAAATCCGACTGTACATTTAGACGGGCATTTCAGCCCAACCTCGGTGAACCAGTCTGTAGCGACATATACAACTGCCGACGGTCTTTAACTAAGATGTCATTGACCGTTTTCACCTTTTTATTTATAGCGTTTAAAATCTAATTTTGCCTTATTCTAGATTTTAACCCTTTATTGTTCCCAACTATATCATAAAGATATAAGGGAATAGGGGGAAAATTATTCGATTGTATTCTTAAGTACTTATTATAAGCATGACTAATCATATTTCATAAGTCATTAATTTTCCACTTTAATCTAAATTTAATCTACCCTTTTATTCACTAATTCCTTACCCCTCCTAATATTATCAGGAGAGATATATATATTTTTATATAAAACTCTAACTCTTTCAATTTTATATGTATTATAAATAATATAATTTTCATAATTAGTATATTTAAATAATCTACTTAACTTATCATTTCTAATACCTATAAATTTAGCTACATCAGCTAAAGTTATAAATAATTTACCAGGTGTTACCGGGTATAAATGTATATTATCATCTTTTAAATTACTTACTTTATAAATACAAGATGTTTTGTTTCTAACTATTGTATTAATTAATAAATTTAATATTCTACCATCTTCTAGATGCTTAAATATAGGATTATTTTCAGTATTAAATACTAATAAATCTTTTTCAACTTTATTAACTGTATAATCTACAACATTTACATTTGATTCATTTGTAAATCATTCTTTAGGTGGTAATTTCGTATTATTAGATAAGCAATAATTATTCATATTATAACTTAATTTTAACATAATTTTACTAAAAGAAGGGTTTAAATGTAAACCATAATAAACTGCACTAACTAATAAACTTTAAAATCATTATATTTTTTAGATATAAATAGATCTTTCATTGATAAAATAAAAGGCATAAAATAATTATTCAAATATTTTTGATTAATAATCTATAACTAGGTTTTGAATTATTTCTTGCTTTATTATAATTTAAGTTTATAGTAGATGTATTATTCATTTTAAATAAAGAATATTCATCTAAATTCAATACTTTTATTTAAAATGTTTTAATTTTTAATAATAACGGAAGTTGAACCTCTGTTAATACTAATGCAAAAGTAGGTTTTAATTCATCTCTTCAAAAGTTAAATGAACCTTCACCTTCTATTAAACCTAATAATCAATATTTAGATATATTTATATGTTCTGCTCAATTTATATTCTCATAGGTGTATATATTAAAATCAGTTCTATTATTATTCATTTTATTTTTTTATAATATTATTTTTTAAACTAATTCTTCATTATATTCTACTCTATTTACATATTAATTATAAGCATCTTTAAAATCTAAATTATCTAAATATTTAGTTGAGTTTAATTTATATTTATCAAAGATATTAATTAAATTATTAATATCTTCAAGTTTTGTAATAGTTAGAGAACATTCACTTCTATTTATATCTTTAGTTATTCTACCCATATTCAACATATATCTAATATGTTCTAATACTTGTATATCTTCTATATGTAGAGATAATTTTAATATAAAATTAAAGTTTGTTATTTTTCCATTTCTATTAGTTGGAGAGATATTAAAATATCCTTCTCCATCTACAAATCCGGTTAATCAAAGATAAAATTTATTCATTGTTATTGTTTACTTAAAATATATAAGGTCTTATAAATACCTTACGTAAAAGATAAAATTTATCTCTTTTTGTAAGATTTTTTATATAAAATATACCAAAATAATACTCAATCGTTATATGACTGAGTAGGGCTTAGTATAGGGTTTACCTATACTCTTAACTATTATATTATTATAAATATAATAATAGAAACCTCCGGTATAACCTGAGGATCTATTTCCCTCTTAAAAAGAGAGAAGTAGATTAAAAATAAAACTATAAAGTTGGATTTTCACCAACCCGGCGTATAATATATTATATATATTATAAACACTAAACTTCACCGTAATTGTTATTTCACTGGGTCTACTTTGGATACAGTTTGCGCATCGTTCATTCATTCATGCGGGACGTCAATTATACGTCTAGGAATTTCGCTACCTTAGGATCCTCACGATAAGACCGCCGTTTACTTCTCATTAATTATTTATCTTTTACAATATATATTTTTATTTAAGAAGCACTGGGCAGATTCCACCTATTATACTTATTATCTCTAATATGCAATAGGCTGTGTTTTTGGTAAACAGTCGCACGCTTTTTACTTTTTTCGTATTTTGCCGAGTTCATTCAAAGTAGTTATCCCATTCTCCTTTATCATACCTGTGTCGGTCTACAGTACGGTTTATTTTTATTTTACTTGTCTTTTCACCCATCAATTTTTATATTTCTATTTTTATCTTAGGGACCGTTCGTTTATTGTAAAACCTTATGATTTTTGGAGGATAATTTTTTATTATCTATCGTTACTCAAGCCAGCAATATCTCTAGAATTTATTTTTTTCATTCTATATTCCGCTACCATATTTTCTTTTATATCTATAGTTCAGTTTTATACTTAGACCCGTGAATTAACTCTATTTTAAGTAAATATTCTTATATCTTAATATCTACACATCCCCTTGCGGGGGTTATATGTTAATATCTTATATATATATCAAATTAGTGCATTGTTACATGTTCATTAAATGATGGTTATTGTCAAACCCACATACTAATTGTCTTTAATCTTAATCTAATAGATTATGTTCACTTAGTTATTATTTGGGACTTTCACTTAATAGTCTGGGTTGTTTCCCTTTCGACTTACTACCTTATCGCAATAAGTCTGACTCCTTATTTTTGTTTTTTTTTAACTGATTCCGAGATTTAAATACTTTGATAGAATTCATTAAATCCCCCAAATGTATTTAAGTGCTGTACCAGTTTTAACATTTATAAAGGCTATACTAATATATATTTCGCAGAAAACCAGCTATCGGCAAACCAGATTTGTCTTTCACTTCAATTCACCTATCTTTAAAGGTTATTGCTACAACCACTTATTCAGTCATTGATTAATCTTTTTAATCAACACTTGTAGATGAATAGATCGTCTGCTTTCGGGCTTATTATATTTAATTTTCTATCCTTTTTCAATTTAATTCTTTTTATTTCACTAAATATAATAACTCACTGGCCCATTATACAAAAGGTACGTTATACTATAACTACTCTCTGTTAATCTATTTCTTATTTTTCCCTTTCGGTACTTTACTCTTAATTTATTTCTTTCTTATCTTAGTAGTTGGTTTCTACTTTATTCATACTTCTTAGTATTAATTTTTGATCCTTTTTATACTTTCACTCACCGTTACTTATATTCTCCCTGTTGGTTTTTTTACAAGTTACTCAGATGTTTCATTCCACTTGCTTTTCCTTTACATTTTCATGTTTCAGATTGACCTTACGTCTTTTTATCTTCTTTTTTTAAATTAGTCTAATAATCCTTAAATTAACATTATTTACATATACCAATTTTCAATATATCACCTTCTATTTGTATTGACTTTACTTCTATACTTTTTTATTTACCTCTATTTTTTCATATACTTATTTATTCTTGTTATCTTTTTCCTTAATTAAGTATATTTATATCTTTCATATCTTCATTATCTTAAACTTTAGGTCTTATCTATTACATACATATTCCCCTAATGTCATGACATATAATAATAACTCGTAACATTTATTTAAATAATATAGATTTTTATAATGCTAGTACCTCTATATTTTTATTATCATTGACATAATTAATTTCTTCGTGTATTATCGGTTTGTAATACCCATATCATCATATTACTTGTATATGGCTTATTTTATATACTATATTAAGTCATTAATGTTTATATTTAAATGACCTTATAATAAATTTAAATATGATGTTTATTTAATTGTTACATAAGTCATATATAATATGTCATAATCTTAATTATAATTAATAATAGTGTTATTTAATTAGATGAGATGATATGAGATGAGATGATATGAGATGATAAATAAGTATAATATAACCTATATAAGTTATTATAAAGTTATATATGATAAAAGTTATATCTTATTTATTAGGTTAAGTTATATAAATTCTATGAATTAAAATATATATTTATCTGTATATATATGTATATATAACAAAGTATTAAGGATAACTACTGAGAATCGAACTCAGATATATCGCGCCACATACGATTGTTCTTCCTATTGAACTATAGTTATCTTGAGGAAAGATAGAATCGAACTATCGCAGCACAAAGGCACTAAAGTTACAATTTAGTTCTAATTACCAACATTAGAATTTCCCCTTTATATATTTTAATTTAATCCTTTTAATTTATTATTATTACGGTTAGTAGGAGTCGAACCTACACGATTTATTATCGGAACAATTTAAGTGTTCTATGTCTACCATTTCATCATAACCGCTATTATATATTTAAATTTAGTCTAATAGGAATTGAACCTATATCTTACGATTATCAATCATACTCTCTACCATTGAGATATAGACTAATAATAATATAACCACATAACATAACATAATTCCGCCCGAAGGGCTGGTATAACCGGCTACACCGGTCATTATATGTTATAATTATATATTGTAATTATATAAAATAATGACGTATAATTATAATGAGATATAAATAATAAGACTTAAAGTAATATATGAATAAATTATATTTCCCGACCAGGTTCCCCTAGCCGAACCGTATTTCAACTTACAGCTTGTCCTATAATAAATACCCATAAGATATTTTTAATATTTCGAGCTGTTGATGAGTGGTTAGTACGAAGTAGCAATTAATTTCACCGTAACGCTCTTGTTTACGATTACTAGCAATTCCTTTTTTATATAGTCGAATTTCAGACTATAATCCATAATAGATATAAATCTAATTAATATTTTTTATATATTTATATATTTGTATAATATTATTGTAACACGTCGATAGCCCATCTTATAAGGGTCATCATGATTAGTCTTCATCCTCTGCTTACATTCTTCGAAAAAAGAATCATATACAATGTATGAGGTTTACGTTCATTCAATTAATTAAAATTAAACTTTACAGCATGAACTGACGACAACGATGTAACGCCTGTTTATATATAATAAAATATATATTACCCTGAGGTTATATATACCCTTTATGGCTATATATTCAAAAGATGGTAAGATTTATGGCGGATTATCCAATTAAATGACATGTTTCACTGCTTGGGACTACAACCGTCTAATGTCTTGTATTTCACCCTTGCGAGCATACTAATCAGGCGGAATATTTTTCATTTTCATTTTACATATTTTTATATTCATAGTTTTCTGCTACGACTAAATGGGTATCGAATCCATGTCGCTACCGTAGCCTTCATCTCACAACGTCAATAATATTTAGTAATCTCTTTACAGTCTTAAAATTTTCAACATATTTCATCCCTTATATTTTAATTCTTATTACCTTTTTATTATTCTATTTTTTTAATTTAAACGTACTACAGATACTTTAAGCCATTTTGACCAATGCTTGCTCTCCATGTATAACCGCAGCTGCTGGCACATGTTTTAGTTAGAACTTTTTTATATAATATCATTATTATTTATATATATTTATATATATCCTTTATATTGGAATATAATTAGAAGTTTAAAGTTTTCCTTTTATTTATTACTAAAATGGTTATCCCATTTTCTTTTTATATCCTTCTCGTAGATAACTTGATCAGTCGTTAGACCATTGTCAAATATTCCCCACTGCTGCTCTATTAAGAGTTGATTTTTATCAATGTGATCTTTATGACGTTAATCATAGATTTCAGTTCTAAGGCTAGATTTCTCTATTACCTACATCTGAATTAATTTAGTTTTTACTTACTTTTATTAATATTACTCACCTTAACGCTATATTACTATAACTTGCATGTGTTATGTCTCTACATAGCATTTGATCTGAACCAACATCATGTTCTCATATTTTTTTATTATATTTATTTTTGAATTACTCAGAATTGAACTGAGATACATCCATTATGAGTGGATTGCTCTACCATTGAGCTATAATTCATTTTTTTGCAGTAGATAGATTTGAACTACCATATTAAAGGCATGAGCTTTAGATGTTACCATTACATTATACTGCTTTTTATATATTATGACATAGTAAGATTTGAACTTACATTTTTATTTCCGTAGAATAATACACTTACCATTGTGTTATATGTCATTTTATATCGGATAGCCAGCGATTTGAACGCTGATAGCTTTTAGCAATTACGTAGCAAGTAATCTGGTTTACCAATACCTAACTATCCTTTCTTTATCGCATTGCATCAGACTCGAACTGACAACTCTTATAGTGACATTATAAGGCTTTACCTTTAAGCTACCAATGCTCCTCTTTATTATTCTGAGTTGATATGATTCGAACATATATAAGCCTAGCTCAAATCTAGGGGACTTACCTATTAGTCTACAACTCATTTATATTATATCATAGAACCTTTATAAATTATAACTTACCTATACATTTCTGACCCTACTATTCTATAAAACTCATTATTAAAGTGATATATAAAACTCATTATTAAAGTGATATATAAAACTCATTATTAAAGTGAATATAATATAAGATAAGATAATAAAATAAAATTTACATGAATAATTTATTAAATATAATTATATTAATTTATAAATTATTTGTAATGAATATTAGTACCTTGGTTATGATAAAAAATAGAAGGAGGATAAAATAAGAAGGTTAATAAATGAATAAATATGAAAGGGTTATAAAATATAAATTAAAGAAGAAGATTCTCATAATAAATTTAAAATAGGATAAGGTAAAATACCTAAAAATAAAGTAGGAATAATTAAAGCATACATTAAGAAACTTTCTCTAAAAGTACAATCGGAAGTTAAAGAAATATAAGGAGTTTTAATACCTCCTGTTAATCTATTAGTTAATTTCATTTGATATGAAGCTGATAATAAAACAGATAAAGCAGCTAAAGCACCTAAGAAAGGAGAACGAGAAATAGCACCCGTTAAAGATAATAATTCACCAATAAAATTAATAGATAAAGGAGTACCAGTATTACAAAAACTTAATATAATAAAATAAATGGATAATAAAGGCATATAATTAATTAAACCTTGATAATAATAAATTAAACGATTATGATATCTATCATATAAAATACCACCAACTATAATAAATAAACCAGGAGAAACAAAACCATGAGCTATTGATAAAATTAAACTACCTGATATACCTATTAAATTATTAGATAATATACCTAATATACATACAGCCATATGTGATATTGAACTATAAGCTATTATAACTTTTAAATCTGTTTGTCTTAATGTTATTATTGATGTATATATTATTGTTATAACACATATTACATATACTAATGGTGTATATAATACTACTGCATCTGATAATGTTGGTAATATTAAACGTATTATTGCATATATTGCTAATTTTAATATTACACCTGCTAATAATATTGAACCTGCTAATGGTGATTCTGAATGTACTACTGGTAATCATGTATGTACTGGTGCTAATGGTGTTTTAACTGCTATACCTATAGATATAGCTAAAAATAATATACATTGTAAATCTATTGATAAAACTAATAAACTTGTTGATTGATAATCTGTATTATCTAATAATACATCATATAATGCTATAGCTAATAACATAAATAATGATGAAAATAATGTATATATTAATATATAATCACTTGCTTTATCTTTATTTGATGCTCCATACATACCTATCATTATAAATAATGGTGCTAATGATACTTCAAAATATATATAAAATGATGTCATATCTTGACATATAAAATTTAATAATAATATTATTCCTAAATTTAAAACTAATTCATAATATAATATATTATTTATTGTATTTCAATTTGATATTATTGATAATGGTATTAAATAAGCTGTTAATATTATTAATATATCTGCTATTCCATCTGTTGTATAATATACATTTATTTCTGTTCAATCATATATTGTTGGTAACGCTATTAATCCACTTGATATTAATATTATCGGTTTCCCTATACTTTTTAAATTTCTACTTATTATTATTGTTATTCCTGATATAAAATATAATATTAATGACATTTCTCTTTATATCCTTTTATCTTTAATATGATTAAAGGGACTTGAACCCTTAAATTATTAGACCTAAACTAACCGCGTATACCTATTTCGCCATAATCATTTATCGGATGCAACGTGATTCGAACACGTGGACTTTATAGGTCTTAATAGCTCAAATATTATGCTTTAAACCACTCAGCCATACATCCTTTCCTTTAAATCAGTTACATTTTATTCTTATTCATACATACTCATACTCTTATAATATGGATATCCATATTCTCTAACCTATCTATACCTTGTCATATTTTACATATCCTAGATATTACATAATAATACCTATTTTTAATGTTTCATGACCGGCGTCGCCGGTTATACCTCCCCGAAGGACTGGCATTTTATATATTCCCTAAGCACTCTTATATTATTTATTTATAGTCGTTTCATTATATAAATATACTCTATCTAAGTCCTTCTAACTTTAAGTTTTATTTTATATGATATGATATTATATGATATGATATTATATGTCATATATATTAATTAGCTTAACCAATATAATAATATAAAATATAAATATAATTATAGGTAAGTTTAAAAGCTTATAAAAATATAAAAAGGAATAAATAAAACAAACAGAATATAATACCTAGTAGTATATAATATATTATTATTAGACCTTAATGTAAATTTAAGTTATATAATGTAATTTAATAAAACAAGAGTAAGTAGAATTGAACTACTATATCATATTTTGAAGACATGGGCTTTACCATTAAGCTATACTCTTTTAAATATGAAATCATATAAAATTAAGTGTATATAATTATAACATTATATTAGGTTGTATAGGAATTGAACCTATGGCTCAGTCGTGTAAAAACCGTGATTTAACCACTAATCTAACAACCTAAAAATATATATTTACCTATAAATAAATAACATATGTTATACTTATTTATGATATACTTTAATACAACGTGTAATAAAACCTAATAATATTAATGTTTATAAAAACTTATATAAAGGTATTTAATAAATATAGATGTTGATTAAATGTAAATATATATAGATATAAAATAGTTAAAGAAGTATAAGTTAGATATATAGTAAATAAATGAGATATAATAACAAAATATATAAGGGAGTATAAAAGGGTAAGTAAAAGTAAAAATAAAGGAGATGTTATTAACATCATTTATAACATTTTTAGTATTAACATCTTTAAAATTAAACTCTATAATAGGGTGAAATATAATAATAAATAGATTAAGTATAATAACAATAAGTTATATATTAATATTAACAATAATATCAATAGATATAATATCATTAATACCAGGATATACAATATATAATAATTGATTTAGTTTAACATCATTAAATATACCATTTATAATAATAATATTATTATTAATAATAGGTTTATTAATATATAATACAGGTAATAATAAATATGATATAAATAGACCATATTTTACATTAATAATATTAGCTAATTTAATAGGTTTATTATTATTTCCATTAGTAAATGATTTATTAGCATTATATGTTATAATAGAATTACAAAGTTATTCATTATATTTATTAACAGGTTTAAATAATCGTTCATTTAATGCATCTAGAGCATCATTATTATACTTTTTAATGGGTGGTGTAGCATCAGCTATAATTTTATTAGCTTTATATTTTATATATTTAACAACAGGTTCAACAAATATAACAGATATAATAATATATAATGAGATATTATCAATATCATATAATACATCATATATATTTAATAATTTTGATATATTAGTTATAGCTTTATTATTTAAAATGGGATTAGCTCCATTACATCGTTGAAGTATTGCAGTATATAATTATGCTCCAACTTATATAACAGCATATATAAGTATAGTTGCTAAATTATCAATAATAGCTTGATTATATAGTAATAATATATTATATAGTAATTATATATTAATTATATTTTTTTATATATCTTTATTTATAGGTGCATATAAACCATTATTTCAAATAAATATTAAAACTATATTAGCTTATAGTGGTATATTAAATTTTGGTTATATTTTATTATCTTTAATGTCTAATGATATTTCTTTATATATTTATATTTTACAATATGTTTTAACACATATAATAATATTCTTAATTATATTAGCTTCAAGTGAATATATAAACAACCCTATATCCAAATGATCACCACTTTTATACATACATCAATTAAAATTACCTAATTTAACATTAGCATTTAGTTTAATTATAGCTTTATTTTCATTAATAGGTATACCTCCTTTACCTGGATTTTATGCTAAATTATCTATATTATCTGGTGCCTTATCTGATAATTTAATTTTAGAATCTTTAATTTTAATTATATGTAGTGTTATTGCAACATATTATTATGCTAATATTATTAAATTAACAATGCAAAGTAAAACTATAATAGGACAAACAATAAATCCAACATTAGCATATATTATAGCTAGTTGTACTTTATTATTATTAAGTTTCTTTATATTTTTACCTTATATTTCGGAAGGATTATACTTAATTATAATATAATGTTTACATTTTTTATATTTTTAGCTCCTATTGTTGCTTGTTTATTAATTTTATTAAATTATTTAATATCTACTAGTAATTCTTATATTGAAAAAGATGGACCTTTTGAATGTGGTTTTACATCATATCAACAATCCAGATCTGCTTTTAGTGTTGCTTTTATATTAGTTGCTATTTTATTCTTACCTTTTGACTTAGAAATATCTTCTATTTTACCTTATGTTGTCAGTGCTTATTTAAATGGTATATATGGACTTTCTATTTTAATATTTTTTTTATCTACTTTAGTTATGGCTTTTGTATATGAAATTAATTTAGGTGCATTAAATTTAGATAAACAATACCTTCCCCATGGTAAGGCATTAAAAATTAAATTATTCAAATATTAAACTTTTATTTATCTTATGTTACTTTTAATTCCCTTCTTTTATTTATCTTTAACTTATCTTTTATTTATCTTTAACTTATATTTTATTTATATTATAATTTAAAGTCGTATAATTTTTATATTAATATAATACTATATTTCTATATTTAAATTTATCATTCTATTTTTATCTAATACTCACTATATTATATATTAATTTTCACCTAGTATTAAATATATTTTTACCCTATTATATATTTATAATATTTACGGTATATATCTGTTATATATATCTATTCTTATTTAACATTTAATTTTAGCTTCTTTATTCTTATTTATAAGTATATCTACATCCTACTCCTTTTTGTTTTTTCTACGTTAACATATATTATAGCTTGTTTATTTTTAGCTTTTTTTTATTTATTATTACCTATCTAAGTATATTATATTATATTATATTACACTTTTTTATATTTTATTACCTATCTAAGTATATAACATCTTTTATACCTTTTTATTAATGATGGGCCATTCACTAAGGGGATACCATTCGGGTAATTTAAAACTGTCATACATTAACATTCCCCCTAAGTATTAAAAATACATATGATTAAATCTTTGATACAAGTAACACTTAAAATACCTGTTTAATACCTGCTATTGCCCGGTGGGTATTATATTATAATAGTTTATATATGTCTTTATAATTTTAGTCGTTATAATTTAACCTAACCCAAATAGGTACTATTTAATATATTTTAACATATTTATAATAATGCATTTATTTATTTAAATACTATCAAACGTTTATAATATACCTAATAGAAGGAAGGGTTGGGGATATAACCTGAAGGGTTATATATGTACGTTCTATACTAAACATGCTTGTAATAGTTTTATATTCTATAAAATTAAAGTAAAGTATTAGCATTTATAAATATAACTTGACATTTAATGCCAACCCAGGGGTAGGTATCCCCTTTGGGTATTTATCTACTATTTAATAACTTTGTTTTTTCTAGGTTTTAAGTAAAATTATATAGCTGATTTGGTTTAATCCACCCTAATATCATTTCAAATACATGAAATACTTAATAGTTTTAATAAAATTATATAACATATATAATATAGTTTATATTTAAAAGGTTAATATAAAAATCATATCATATCAATAAGTATAACATTTAGGATGATATATCACCTGTTAATATATATACGATAGATTATAATAATAATATACCTCCCGACATACGAAGGGATAACCTTACCTTACGGTCATAGCTTACCATAACCTTACAGGTCATCCCCTACCAAAGGGATAACCTTACAGGTCATCCCCTACCAAAGGTTGGGGATAACCTTACAGGTAGGGGGGGGATATTTAATAACTTAAAAATTATAACATAATATATAGCATATATAAAGCTGCTTTATTAATAAGTATACTATTTTATTATATGAATCATATTTATTGAACATTAATATAATGTCCTATATAACTATTTATATTATAGGATATAATAACCCGGCATTAACTTATTAATTTAATCTCATTTATAAACTTTAAATCTTATTTTTATATGTTTTATATTTTAAATAGCTAAATTTATATATAACTTTATATATACTCTCAAATATATAGATATTTCATAGACATTATATAATGAGTAAGGATAAAGATGTTATTAAAAATATTAAACAACACAAAAAACATAACAGCAGTAGATGTAATAAATACACATTAATCTTTATATATATATTAGTTACTTGTATTATATCTAACATATTCAATACTATACCCTGTCATTCCTGGGGATATATATAACTTTTTTAATATCTTTATACTAATATGCCCTAAGGGTGGGTATAATCGGATACACCGGTCATAATATACATATACCTCCCAGCTTTCCTGTATATTTAATTATTACACATTTTAGCATTGTAATATGTTTCCTGACATATATATACCTAACAAAACATTACAAATAACAGGATAAATATTAAATACCCTATCATACAAAGTAAATAATTTATACTTAAATAAATAGTTATAGTTATGTTAAAAATATTAATGTTCATATAACCAAATAACCTAAAGGATATACTATACTATACTATACTATACCGACAATACCATAAATGTTAAATATAAGATATATGTATTTAATGATTAACTTAAAATAAAGAACAATATTAAAGCTTAAAGTTAAAAGTTAAAAGTTAGAATTAAATAGTTTTACCCCGCTTCGCGGGGGGATATCCGCCCCGGTGAGTATTTATAAATATAAGTATAAAAATATATAAACTTATATATAACCTGAAAGGTAATATGATATAAAAACATTAGGTTTTATAATAAAGTTTATATATATCACACCTCGTTATTATCTAATAATACCTAGCATATAGTTTATTAGTTAAATATCTTATCTTATTTATTTTAATTTTATACTTTAACTAATAACCATTATAATATATATATATAATGTAATATATATTATATCTAACATTTTATTTAACTTAACTTAAATCAGGGATATTCTTAATATATCTATGTTATTTTTAATATAACTTATTTTATGTCATGATTAATTTAATAACATTATTTTAATATATCTTATCAGCTTAACTAATTTTTAACTTATATATAATAAATATTATGTCTGTCTTATATATCAGTTATACAAATAAGACAGAACAAACTTATAAAATAGGTTATTAATGATCTAAGGTTATAAACGTATTATATAACTTCGGTTGGGAACATTACCCTGAATCATACCTTCGGTATGGTTATATTATATGGATATCCATATAAGTTACATTTTAATTATTGTTACACATATTATAACATCTATATATTAGGCATATTATATATTTATATATAAAAACATAAATATATACACATATAGTAATAGTACGTTTAAATTTATTACTCTTAGTTTATATACCTAATTACCTAGCTACCTTTGTGTTATACTTTTGGTATTTATTTTTATGATATGTATACTTATATCTTATTTTATTAATGACCGGGCAATGACAGGTAATTATTAACATATCATATCATATAATATAATATAATATAATATTCCCCCGAAGGGGGATATATCACCCCGCTACGCGGGGTAATATCATATATATATGTTATTTAAATGAATTAGCTTAACTTATTTATATAAATAAATGTTATTATATATTTAATAGTTATACTTAAGTAAGGATCCCTTATAAATATAAGTTATATAAATAGGACATACTTATAATATAGCATATTAAGAGTATTATGATCTAATATATAATAAGACTATAACTAACCTTATAATTACATTATAATAAAATTAAATATGATATCCTTGGGTTAATAAGGATTAATATAGTTATATATAACGTTTAAACTAATAACTATAAGTTAATAAATCTTATGTTATTAAATATGTAAATAATATGATTAAATATATATATTAGACATTATTAATACCTATAATATATAATATAGTTATATTTTTAAGTTATCTATTATAAATATTATTTATATAATATCTCATAGTAACCTCAGAGGGGATTATGTGGCAAACGTGAATCGAACACGTATAACAGTATTGGAAGTACTATAGTTTAACCGTTAACCTATTGCCACTTACCTTAATAATCTATAACTTACCTTTAAAAGGTATTATTATAATAATAAAAATTATTGTATATATTATGTAATAAATGAATAGATATATAGATGTATGGTAATATAATTTTAATGTCTATATATAGACGCGCTTTTTTTAACCCCCATTAGGTACCATTATAGAGAGATATTTCTCTTTCAATTTTATTTTTATACTGTAACAACTGATTTTAGACTTTTATATTTTTATTTTATTCCGTTAAATTATACTTTTGATTTTTTAATCTCTCTTTAATTTATAAAAAAGCTTTTATTGCTTTATTACTTATTTTGGCTGTTGCTTCTCCAATTTTAGGCTTGCTATAACGAAAACATTCTACACATAAAAAACTTTAATCTATTTTTAGCCAGAGCACCTTTATGCGGCGGTGTCTCTTTACGTAATTATTTTATGACTTCTTTCTATTCTTCTTTGTTTTATAAACGTTTTTATACGTCATGATCCAATAATAATATATATTATAAAGTTTCTGAGATATTAAATAGTTCTAAATATTTAGAAGAGAAACAAAGACAATTAGAAGTGTCACAACTTTATGATAAACCTCTTGAACCTTCCTGTTTGTTTAATCATCATTTTTTAAATAATTATTTAAGTATTAATGAAAATAGTATTATAATTTATATGGATACATGATTTAAAATACATAAGTTTAAGGATAATCATTTTTATTCTATTTATATGGGATTATCTTCTAAATTAAAAATGTCTTTAATCTTTTTTTATAATGTTTTAATTAATGATTTTCGTAATGTTAAGATTCCTTTTACGGGGGTTCTTAATTATGTTTGTAAATCTTTATTACAACTTGTTTGTTGTGATCTTTTAGATAAATATAATTCTGAGTTACCTAAATATAAACAAATGACTTTTGTTTATTATTATAATAATATATTAGATGATAATAATAATTTGGATCAGACTGTTTATTTTATAAATCATCTTCTTCTTTTATAAATATTTCAACTTAAATTAGATATTCTTGAATTTTCTACTTAATATTCTAATGATAATAAAACAACTAATATTGTTCAAGGTAATTATATTTCTATAAAAAGTGAATTTATATCTTATTTTAAGACTTTATATGATTTTTTATTATCTAATAAATCTTTAACTTTACATTAGACTAGATTACCTATGTTGGTATCTCCTAAACCTTATGAATGTATTGATAATAATAATAATAATAAAAGATATATAGGTGGATTTCTATTGAATGGATTTAAATATTATGATGATTTATTTTATACTAAAATTGATTATAAATATTCTAGTTCATTGACTTCAGATAATATAGTTATAAAAAGTTTAAATAACATGATGAAAACAGGTTATAGTATAAATATAGATATGCTTAATTTAGTTATTAAATATAATAAAGATTATAAATATTATATATCTAGTGAATAATTAAAAAATGAACATCTTATTCAGTTATATTATAAAAAACCTAAATCTTTAAGTATTAAGGATTATAAATATTGTGTTTCTTGTTTATTAAGTAAATATTTAGTTGATTCAACGATATTAAATATAGTTGATTTATTTTCAAATGTAAAAGCTTTTTATTATCCTTTAAGACTAGATTTTAGAGGTCGTATTTATTGTATAGTTACTTCATTTTCTTTTCAAGGAACAACATTAGCTAAAAGTCTTTTATAATATTCTAATCCTGTTGATATTAAATTAGATGATATTGAAGCTTTAAACTATTTTAAAGCTTTTGGTGCTACCTATTATGGTATTAAAGGATCATTTAATGATAAAGTCAATTGAGTAGAAACAAACCAATCTAATATTTTAAATTTTTAATTATTAAAATTTTTACATATCACCTTTAGAATTTATGATATTTTGTTTATAATATAATAAATATTATAATGCTTTACTTAATAAACAAGAAACATATAAATCTAATTATATTATTACATTAGATGCTACATGTAATGGTTTTAAACATATAACAATGTTATGTATAAAGATGCTGAAATGTGTCATAAATTTAAATAATATTAAAGATAATGATAAACCTAATGATTTATATATGTTTATAACAACTTGTGTTCAAGAATATTTACAAAGTAAAGTTAATGATACAATAGCTATAAAATTAACTTCAATATCTATTAATCGTGATATGGTTAATAAATGTATTATGATTATACCTTATAATGCTGGTATATTAACTAAAATAGATGAAATTATTAAATTCTTTAATAAAAGTGATGATAGTTATATTTATATAAATGATCCTTCTATTATATTAAGTTTTAATGATATTTTATATTTAGTTAAGACTATACAATATGTAATACATTATAAATATCCTAGAATTAAACATTTTACTAAATATCTTAAGCAAGTTGCTAAGATATGTGGTGCTATTAATATACCTGTTCCTTGGGTTTTAAGTATTTTACATTCTTATAAAGATGCTAATATACTAAGAGTTAATAAATCTAAAGGTTATAAACAATCATTTGTTGTTAAATTATATAATATTAATATATCTAAAAATAGTATCGCTTTAATGCCTAATTTAATTCATTCATTAGATGCTAATAGTTTATTATTACTTCTTAATAATCTTTATAATTTAAATAGTTTTAGTAATAATTTTACTTCTGTTCATTATTGTTTTGGTACTAGTATCTAAGATATTGTTATTCTTAAATATACTTTAACTTATTTATATATTTATAATAATGGTTCTTTTATTTATGATTTTCATAATCAATTTCTTAAAACTCTATCTAACTTTTCTAATTGTTCTATTTATTATTTACCTACTCATTTAGTTATAGATAATCCTAATAATAAATCTGGTGTTTCTAAATTTATGATACCTAATATCTCTTGAGTTAATAATGTTTCTAATTTTATTACTTACGATAACGCTCATATATTATAACTTTATAATAAAATTATTACCCTTATTGGGGGTTATTTATCCCCTTCTTGTTTTTAACTAATAACAATAAATTATCATATTCAAGAATAGGAAGTTTTGAATTTACTTTAATTTGTAAAAATATATATTATATTATATTATATTATATATATATATATTTTACAATATCTATTCATTTAAGAAATAAACAAATAAATAATATTTTAATATTATTAACTCACCTACAGTCTGTATATTTTGATAGCCTAGTAGGTTAATTTAAAACTAACTAAGCTATAGGTATAAGAGAGACCTAGTCTAACTTTTTTATATAATATAAAATAGATATTTTATATGATTTAGTATATGAATATATATATTAATTTTGTTAATAAAAGGGTTATTTTTAATTATATGTTTAATGTCTATATAATAAAATAAATAATTAAATACATGCCCTTATATAAGCTTAAAAAGAAGACATATCTTATTTATTCTAAATCTTTATTTAGAGTGTAAACTATTGGTTTAGTATCTATTAAATTATCTTTATTATAGTATATTTTAATACGTTTGTTATAATTACCAGTTAAAGTAATTTCAACTGGATTTATAGAAACTGAACGATATTTCATTGATTTAATAGAAGCCCCAGATATAGAATTACCTTTATATAAATTTATAAAATCTATAGTTGATAATTTAGATAAAATACCTTTATTAACAGTTTTGATAGAACCATCAATATTTAAAAGTTTATATAGTTTACCAGCTATAAAATAACCTTTAGACACAGTATGTTATAATTTAAATTGACCAATATCTGTACCTATTAAATGATAAGATAATGGACTATAAACAACCACAATAATATAAATTTATATTAGAGTTTTGTAATTTATGAATTAATTTAAATAAATAAAGACGAATTATAGCGTTTATAATTAAAGGGGTATTATTATAGATGTATGGTAATATAATTTTAATGTAAATATATAGCATCTTTTAAATAACCAGAGAATAAAATACAGAAAACATAAGCTTGAATACAAGAAATAGCAAATTCAAGTATAACAATAGCGATAACACCAGTTAAAGGAATAAAACCTAAAATTAAACCTAATAAAGAAGAACCCATTAAACCTAAAATTAAACTACCTAAAATTAAAAGTAAAAGATGACCAGCCATAATATTAGCACTTAAACGTAAACCTAAAGATAATGCTTTAGAACTATAAGATAAAGTTTCAATTAAAACTAAAACAGGAACTAAAGCTAAAGGAGTACCTGTAGGTACAAATAAACTAAAGAAATTTAATCCATGTGCATTTAAACCTAATATAGTTAAACCTAATCATAAAGTTAAACTTAAAGCTATTATACCTACTATTTGAGCTGATATAGCAAATGAATAAGGTATCATAGATATTAAATTAGCGATTAAAATAAAATTAAATAATGAGAATATAAATGGAAAATATATTTCACCTCTTGGACCTACTTGACTACGTACCATATTTAATACTGTATCATATATTGATAATATACTTAAACCTCATCTTGTTGATTTTATTTTACTTTCTGATATTATATTATAATATAAACTTATTATACCTAATACTAATATTAAATATACTAAATAATTTGTTATACTTATTATTGATGAATTATTTATTGTTATTAATGTTCTTATTTCAAATTGCTCTAATGGAGAATATATCATTCCTTCTCTTTAACTTTCCTTAAATTTTATAAGGTCCTTTTATTTACACTTTTTTACCCTTTTTTATATTTTTGTTATTATTACTCTTGATAAATATAATTTTACTATTGATGGTATTATATAACGACATGATATATATATTAATATTGATATTGTTATTATTCCTAATAATAATATATGTATAAAATTAAATGGTATTAATTGTGGCATTTTATTTTTTATTTTTTATTTTGATTTTACTCTTTTTATAACTTTTTTTAACTTCAGATTGAAGGGACTTGAACCCCCATAATTATACACCCAATGTATAGACGTTACCAATTACGCAACAATCTGTTTAGGTACATCTAGATTTAGTTTTTTATTTTTCTCTTTTTATATTCTTTTTTCCTATTTATTTATCATAATTACCTTAATTTTCTTGAAATCATCTAGAATATTGAGAGAATCGAACTCTATATACAAATTAATTTGCAATTAATCTATTCAACCATGAATTACAATATCCCTCCTTTTATTTCTTTTATTTATTCTATGAGTTAGATAAGAATCGAACTTATATGTATTGCTTAAAAGGCAATTGTCTTACCGTTAGACGACTAGCTCTTATTTATATACTTTTATATTCACCCCGACATCCCCCACCAAAGGTATAACCTTACAGGTCATCCCCTACCAAAAGGATAACCTTACAGGTCGGGGTGTATATCCCTTTACTGGGTGGTACATTTAACCCCGGCTTAGCCGTTACATTATGCCTTTGAAAAGAATTGAACTTATACACAACGCGCTTCAAGCGTACGCTCTACCATTTAAGCTACAAAAGCATTATATATATTATATAACATTATTATTATTATTATTATAATTTCAAATTATATCCTACCCTTTGCTGGGTGGTACATTAACCCCTACATCCCCAACCAAAGGTTGGGGATAACCTTACAGGTCGGGGTGTATATCCCCGGCTAAGCCGGGTACATTATATTTATAATGTTATTAACCACAATGGGACTCGAACCCATATATTTACTATGAAGAAGTAATATCATAACCTATTAGATCATATAGTCTTTGTTTTATTTGTCGTATTGAAGAATCGAACTCCACACCTTCCGATTACAAAACGGATGCTATACCTTGTTAGCTTATACGACTATTTTTATTACCTAAGATAGGAATTGAACCTATATTTAATGCATATGAGGCATTTGTTCTAACCATTGAACTACCTAAGTTCCTTTTTATTTATATATCTTAGGACTATATACCTTAATAATTTATAACTTACCTTTTATACTTAAAATGACCGGACATTGCATACCTGAAGGGGTTACCGTTGGGGGGGATATATAAAATTAAGGTTATGTTTTAATAAAAGGATTTATTAACTTAATAGCTATAGCTATCTATCTAATATCTCTATATATAACCCTTAAGTAATATTTATTATTAATAATCTCAGTATATTATATACATATCTATAAAAATATATAATAACTATATGATATACTTTATATTCCTTATATTTATATTAAAAAAGTAAAACATATATCCCATATTTAAATATGTTATTATAATATGATATATTATTATATGATCTTATATATAAGTATAAACATTAAGATACTAAATTTATATATACAAGATTACTATATTATATTGTTAATATATATGTAATAATGTTAATATACCCGACTAAATACACCCTATTATAACCTTCGGTAGGGGATAACAAGAGTAGGGGTTAATATTAATTATTAGTGGTAATAAGAGTTAATTTAATGGGTATTAAATTATCTTATGTATATATCCTCCTATGTGTTTAAATATTCACTTGAAGGTATGTAATAAATTAATAAAAATTATACTGATAGATAAAGCAGCATATTATATTATAAGTTTACATTATTTATAAAGTAGGACATATTATACATATAATAATCTGATTTATTACATTTATTACTTATATAAGTTATTATATTTATATATTTAAATACTTAAGTCATACTATAACATTAATAAATGTATTTATACCTCATATATACTATTTTATTCTATTGTTTATATAGTTAATATTCCCTATTATTATATCAATAGCTATTTTACCTCTATGTATATTTATATATATCTATGCTTATATGAAAATATAAACAAAAACGTATATTATATAAATAACAGTATATATAATGAATAATATATATTATAGTTATCCTCCGTATTTTTATTAATGTCATATATAATAAAAGCTAATACTTTATTATAAAATATAACTATATCTCAATATCCTTTAAGATGAGTATATAATTTTAAATAATATATTTATTATCATATTAAAAAGTATAGATAATAGATTTTAATATGTATACCTTAATTTTATTATAAGTTTTAATTTAATAAATATAAATAAACATATTTACATGATATATCATAACATATATATATAGTTTAATAAGGGATATATATATATTACAAAATAATAGGTATATATAATATAATATAATATAAAATTAAATAAATATATACAACCTATAAATAATTAACTATTTTTTAATATTATTAAGATTAATAGTTAAATTATACAATTACGTTAAACATTACTTTAAAATAAGTAATGTATTTTAACTTTTTAATCTCTATATTAAATAACTAACTTTTATTATAATTTTATCTTCATGAGCTGGCTATCCCGCTTATACCCGACTTAGCCGGATATTATAGCATTTTAAGTAAATCTATTAAAAGTTATATTTATTAAATGTTTTAGTATACCTAATGGTCTTAACCTTTTATATTTATATCATATATATAACTATTGTAAAATCCTGTGTCTATATTTATTTACATATTCCTATTTAACTTAATGCCCCCCGAAGGATAACGCTGGGTCGGCATGATATAACAACTAAATCTAGAACTATATAACTAAATATATATATAGGTTATTTAACACGACCTGTAAGGTTATCCCTTTGGTAGGGGATGACCTGTAAGGTTATCCCTTTGGTAGGGGATGTCGGGGTGGGATATACACCCCTTAGGGGTTAATGCACCTATTATATAAGGATAATGTATAACCTGAGGTTAATAGGATAATCATTAGGAATACATAATAAATAAATATATATATTTAAATGTTAATGGTACATAAAATATAAGATATAAAAAGGATATTATAACCGGTAATATATGATATGATATGTTATGATAACTGGGTAAGCAGGAATAAAGACATGACGGCCGGATATAACTGAAGGGTGAGATAATTATTTAACACGTATAGATAGTGAGATTAGATTTAATGATACCAAAAAGATTGATATTTTATAGTATTTATATAAACTAAAAATGTTGAAGTTTATGAATTTGTTTATAAAGATGTAAATAAGTATAATTAAAGATAATAAACTTAAATATGATATTTATAAATAGGTAACTTTATTATATATATATAGTATGATGATATATAAATATAATGTATTACGAAAATAATAGAAGTGTAGGGGATATAAACCGAATATTATAAATATAGGGAGTACCTTAGGTTTAACGATTTATAATAATGTATAATTATATTAAGTTAGATGGATATACTTTTATTAATAAATTAGACAAACAGAATATTATATGAATATTTATTTATAATCTATAAGTCCGCCAGCAAGGCGCTAAGACCCTCATCAATAAGCTATGATATATATGAATAATCATAATATATCTAAAACATGTAAGTATAAAACAGTAGTTTCAGCAAAAACATGTGAATTAGTAGTAAAATCATAATTATAAACTCTTAATGTACAAATACCAAGCATTATAACAAGCATAATCATGTGTACACCGTGTAAACCGGTAAGAGAGAAGAAAGTAGAACCATAAACACCATCACTTAAAGTAAATGGAGAATATAGATATTCTAAACCTTGAAATATAATAAATAAGAAAATTAATAATGTAGTTAAAAAGAAACCAATTAATGTATTTTTTCTATTACCATTTATTAAAGCATGATGACCCATAGTTATAGTAACACCTGATGCTAATAATATTATAGTATTTAATAAAGGTAATTCATCAGCTGCTATTGCTTCTATACCTGCAGGTGGTCATGACATACCAATTTCCATAGTTGGATTTAATGATGAATGTAAATATGCTCAAAATAATGATGCAAATATTAATATTTCACTAACAACAAATAAATAAAAACCTTGTATTAAACCTCTTTTAACAGCAATTGTATGATTACCTAAATATGTACTTTCGGCAACTATATCTTTAAATCATAATGTTAATACATATAATATATTTAATATATTAATAAATATATATATATTACTATTTATATATGAATGACTTGTTAAACCTATAGTAATAGCTAAATTCATTAATGCAAATGATGTATATAACGGTCAAGGTGATGGTGTTACTAAATGAAATGGATGTAATTGTATATATCCTCTTACTGAATTTGACATACCTTTTTATTTATTTATTTATTTATTTTTATTTATATCTCTCCTCAGATAACTTTCATATTATCTAAGTTTTATTATTATACTTATTTTAAATGATACCTTCGGGAGGTGCATTATTTGTATTTTTATTTGATATAACTTTTATTTATTAATTTATATATTTTCTTTAAGAGTTAGATAAGATTTGAACTTATTTGACGGGGTTATAATGTCTTATTACCTATTATTGACTACTTAACTCTTTAATATATGAATAATAACCTCTCAATTATAAGAGGGTTAGAGAATGAAATGCCCGCCCTTCGGGCTGGTATAACCGGCTACACCGGTAATTATATTTATAGTATATATATATATACTATTTATAATTATACAGCATATAATAATAAGAAAGAAACCATTAATGAGAATAAACCACAAGCTTCTGCTAAAGCAAATCCTAATATTGCTTGTGGGAATAATGTTGAACGTAATGAAGGATTACGTGATGTTCCATTTATTAAAGCTACGAATATTAAAGCTATACCTATTGCTGCTCCTCCTAATCCTAATGTTGCTATTGCTGCTCCAATATATTTTGCTGCTAATACTAATTGCATAATTTAATTTTATATCATTCCTATGTTTAATTTTCTTCTCCTTTAACTTTAACAACTTATAATAATGTTAGGCTTATTTATTTGTATTTAATGGGAATTATATATATTATCCTCTTGGGATTCGAACCCAAATAATTACTTTAGAAGAGTAAAGTTTTAACCATTAAACTAGGGGATAACCTTATATTTATAATCCTCCTTTTATAAAAAGTTATAATGACCGGGTATAGTATAGGCCGGTTATGCCAGGAAGGCATAAAAAGGAGTATATAGAGTAATATATGAATATATACCGAAAGTAAGATTAAAAAATATACTTTAAGGTTAAAATGATTAAATGTATTTAATTATGTAATTTATTACCTAAATAAAATAAGATATTTTCAATAGTTGAAACCATAGGAACAAAAATTAAGAAATAACTAAAGTAATAAACAGTAGATATTTGTCCTAATAAAATAAATGGAACTTCAACATGTAATTGTCCTAAATTACCTAATAATAAAAAATTAAATACAAATAAATAGAAAGATAATTTAGATAATACTTTAAATGTATTACCTCTAATAACAGATCTATCAGTTATAGGTAAAATTAATAGAATTAATAAAGCACCAAACATAGCTATAACTCCTCCTAATTTATCAGGTATAGATCTTAATATAGCATAAAAAGGTAATAAATATCACTCAGGTACTATTGATGGTGGTGTTACCATTGGATTACCTGGTATATAATTATCAGAATGACCTAATGTATTCGGTGAAAAGAATACAAATAAACTAAATATTAATATAAATACAAATACAGTTATTAAATCATAAAACTAAGCATTGATCCCTTAGCCTTGCTATTAGGGTTGTCAATACTCGTCACCGAACCGTACGTGATAGTTTCCTGATCATACGGCTCTCCACAACATTTATTCAGACTTAGATTTATTTTTAATTATAGCTGAAATATCACGTGGTATTGTTAATTTACCATTATGATATTTAATATGACAACTTCTACAAAGAGGTAGTTGTTTACGATTAGCTTTAGCCATAAAGTAATATAAAGTTCCTTTAATAGCTTTTAGATCTTTCATCATTCTTATATTATGCATTTCAACTCTATAATAACTTTTACATATTAAACAATTAGCTTTCATTACGCTAGCTAAAGAAAAAGTATCAGAATAAAGAGAAGAAACATTAGTATCGATAACTTTATTTTTAAAATCTCAAACATTTAACTTGTAATTATCTGGTTTGAATAACGTTGCTAATACTCTAGGAGTGTTATATTTATTACGATTAACTAAATCTTTAACTTGTAAATTTTTACCAAATTTATGATATACCTTGGCTCTAGTTCCCAAATGATATTTATGTGCAAACGTACGTAGAACAACATCTCTAATTATGTAGAAAATATATCCTGTTAACTGACCTCTATTAAACACAAATGAATAATAATTGAGATAACCTCTAATAATACTATTAGCTAAATGTATTATTTGTTGAGGTTTTAAACTAAGTCAGGTATATCTGGACATACCTATATGTTTATTAGCTTGTCTAGATAAAAATCCAGCTTTAACTAATTTAGATTTTATGATATCCATAGGAGCACTAAGTACTAGAAATCCAGAATTACGTTTAATATATTTACCTGAGAGACTGTATGTAGTAACGCTAGAATGTTTAATATAAGTACCTAAAAATAAAATACGATCCTTATAAGAGTTAGTTATTTCTGAAGAGACAGTTAATCCTAATTCATTTAAACAAAAATCACTTATTTTATTGAGTATTAATTTAGTATCATTATATGAACCATTTATTGCTACTATTCAATCATCTGCATATCTAATATATTGTAACTTACGAGTTAACTCGTTTTTGTAATCCCTATTATGACTTCTAAGTTCTATAGCTAGTTTTCTAAATGAATTTTCTCCAAGTTTACGAGCTCTATGTAATCTATGTTTAATACTACGATATTTACTATCATAGAAAGAATATTTACCTTTAAAATCAAATTCATCTTTTAATTTAATAATAAATAAATCTAATTGATGGAGATAAATATTAGCTAATATTGGACTTATAATTGAACCTTGTGGTATAATGTCAGTTTTACGTATATATTTATATAAATAACCGGCATTTAATGATTTACGAATTAATTCAATAAATCTTTGATCACTAATTTTCTTGGATAATAGATCTATTAATTTGTCATGAGGTATTTTATCAAAACAAGCTTTAATATCACCTTCTATACCCGGCTTAGCGGCCTGGGATATTCATCAAGTACAACCTTTAAATGTTGTAAATATTTTCCTTAATGCCGAATGACAACTTCTATTTGGACGGAAACCATGAGATACATCTAGAAATAGTGGTTCGTAGATTGCTTCTAATACCATACGTATTACTTCCTGAACTAGTTTATCTTCAGGACTTCCTAATGTTAGGGGTCTTAATTTACCATTTTCTTTAGGTATTGTTATACGTTTACCTGGACTAAATTGAAAACTGTTATTCTTTAACTTCATGATAATTTTGTCTAATATTTCTTCTGACATACCATCAAGTGTGGTAGGATTAATACCAGGTGTCATCATACCGGGTTTAGATTTTAATTTTTTATAAGCTGTCCTTAAAAGATCTTTGTTTAATATGAATGTTTTATAAAGTTGACGATCTATAATACTATTAGGGTTATCTTTAGATCTGGCTCTAAGACTGTCAAGACTATTGAGTACATTTTTATAGCTTCCTGCTCCTGTACTAAACATTCTTTGACTAAATGTTGTTGGTTCTCTTCACTGGGCACTATTAGTGCTTCATAGAGAGTTACCTCTATTATATTTCAAACCTGAACCAGCTACTATAGAACCTCTGTTCGCATATCTATTACTAGATGAAGCGAATCCCGTAGTTGTGTATCTCTCTCAGAATAGATCCTTAGGTTCATCATTCACTACCTTTATTATAGTATTACTATAATTAGAATTTATCTTCGTATTACATATACCTTTAAAGCCTGTATATGTAAGATAAATTAACGTCCCATTAATAGCATGACGATCTCCTTCTTTTAAGAGCATTGGTAATTGATGTTTGAATAGTCTAATTCTAACCATAGATCTTTCATCTGAATCTCCTTTTATTACTATCTTAATATGTATTACGAGATCCTTTTCTAGACATGCTCTGTTCAGTAATTGTTTTCACATATTACTTAAGTCTAGTGATGGAAGTATAATTACGAAATACTTGTTGTTCTGTAACAACTTAAGAGATACACCACAACGGCGCACTTTAAATAAGAAATATGAATGCATTGGTATACGATCTAAATTACCTGATATACCTACTGGATTAGAAGATCCATGTGTATGTAATGCTATTAAATGCATAATAACTAAAGCTGCTAATATAAATGGTAATAAGTAATGTAATGCAAAGAATCTTTGTATTGTAGGATTACTTACTGAGCAAAAATGTTGATAGTTATATTTATTATACTTTAAAATACATTGTATTTTATATATCTATATATTTTATAAGATATAAGGTAATTTAATTACCTTGTATTATAAATTTTACTATACTCAATATATTACTATATTGTTCGGACTATATCTTAATCTAATGAAAGGGCTCTACCCTATTAATAATCAACATAGAAGGAATGACCGCACCGTAGGCGTGGTTATAAAGGAGGGGCCCCTTATTTAATAAGTAAGCTAATCTTTATTTTTATTTAAAGATGAAACTGAATAATTTTTTATATCTTTTAAAAAAGTTAAGTATTGTATATGTTTATGACCTTGTAATTTAATAGGTGATTTTTCTATATATTTAATTATATTATGTAAACAAATAAATCTAGTAGTTTTAATACTAAAACTATTAGTTTTATCTTTATAAATATTAGATGTTATTTTAAAGAATATTGAAATAGCTTTAATAACATCATACTCATTAGTTTGAGTAATTTGAAAGCTAATTATTTTATAAGGTTTATTTTCCTTATTTACAGTATAAGTTGAAAAATTACTTTCAGCTTCTATAAACCCAATTAATCAATATTTAAAATAATTATTATTTAAAATATCATTATATGATAGATAAGGTTTATTTATAGGTCTAGTATATTTAGGTAAATCATCGTGATATTTAATATCTTTTAATAAGGATTCTTTTAAAAACATATAATCATAATGTTTATTAGTATAAAAATTATATTTATCAAAAATAGGTATAATAATATTTTTTAATATATTTTTATCTCTAATTCTATAATAAGCTAATTCTAATACTTTATCATTTTTACCTTTTTTTGTTCTAGTACTTATACTACCTACACCTAAATGGTTTTTTATTTTATATAATAATTTAATATCTCTTATATGTAATTCAATACCAATTTCATACATTAAATACTTACCTTTTTTAGTTACCGAAAATCAACCATCTCCTTCTAATAATCCTATAATGTATATATCCATTAGATCTTTTGCGTTTAGTCTCTTGATAATTTTTATAGGTGTTTCTATTTCTTTAATTTTCATATTAATGTCCTGGTATAACCCTGGGGAATATTCAGATGTAGTTATGGGTATTATAGTATCAATTAAATAGTTTGATATATTAGAAAAAAAATCAACACCAATAAATTTATTATTTTTTATAAAAATTACTGCCAATTGTCTTCTTAAATCTCTTATTTTTACTTTATAACTTTTATTTCAAATATTATTATTTCAATTGTTGGCGTAATATTTAGTTTTAAAGTAAAGAGATTTTAAATATAATGAAGATTTTTTAGCATTTAGCAAAATTATTAATATATTTCATCTAATAAATTTCCCCCAAAGGGAATTTATTTGATTAATATAAAGTGGATCCCTCATAAACCCTCCTCAAATAACATTTAATTACCGGCTATTCCGGTTATAACTTACCATTTTATATATTATTTAAATATATTTACTTATAATTACTTATAAGATTAGACTATATCATCATCCTTTAAAAATATATATAATAAAGGATGTAAGGCACTCGTGGTTAAATTATTGTTATATGTACTCATTAACTAGTCGTTGAACGTTTATATACCTTATAATATTTTATTATTATTCATATAGTATATACTTCGCTACATATTATCCTTTTATTTAAAAAGGACTTTCATGTAATTCACCTTATTTTTCCTATATATTTTACAATATATGGCCGCTTAATTAAGATTATTGTTGGATTCTATATTTAAATATAAAAGGTCTATACTTATAATTTTAATATGATAAAATTACCATCAGGGTAAATTTATATACTAATATACCGATGTCATTCTAAAAATGCCAGGTATATCACCTTTTCAAAGGTTATTACTATATATTACCCCGCTACGCGGGGTGATATATCCCCCTTCGGGGGAATATTATATTATATTATAATTGATTGTGTATATACTTAGAGTTAGACCTAAGATCTATAAAATCAGGGAAATTTAAATATTTATATCTATTACTACTTTTTAAATCTAATAATCATTTATTATATTGTAATAATTTATAACCTAATAATTGATATTGATAAAAAAAATCAATAACTTTTTGTATATCTTTTTTAGATGACATACATAATTGTATATATTTATCTTTATTAATAGATATACCTTTATTAATATTAAAAACAGTTTTAATAGAGTTAAATAATTCAAAATTATATTTTTGTTTTAATTGAAAACACATATCTTGATTATTTTTCTTTACAAATGAACCTTCAGCCATAGTAAAACCAACTAATCAGTATTTAAAATAATCTAATTTATTAAAATTAAATTTTATAATATTATTATCAATATAATTATTAATATTATTTTTATGTTTATCAATATCTTCATAATTAGTTAAATTATTATTAAATATATATTTTACTAATAAATATTGTTCTTGTCTAGTTTTAGTTAAAAATTGTATATTATTATTATCTAATAAAGGTATTAATATATTTTTTATATTTGTTTTATTAATTTCTAATTTTACTAATTTTTTTCCTTTTTTAAGTGTTACATTATAAACTTTTCCTAGATTTCCCCCCGTAGGGGGGAGATCCACCCCCCGCGCCGCGGGGGGTAGATTATATTTATAATTACCCGGTGTATCAAGGGGAGACCCTCCTGAAAGAATGGAATTAAAAATATTTAATAAATCTAATTCATTTTCATTTAAAAGTATTACTAAAGATATATATATATAGTTTATAATTTGATTATCCTTATTTAATTTTGATTTTTTTGTGACTCTTATATATCCATCTCCATCAATAAAACCTATAAATTTATATAATAATATTTTATTTTTATTTGTCAGCGTAACTCCTTTATATTCATATTCACCTGGCTTCGTAAAGGATGTATTTTGATTTGAAGAATACTCACGTGATGGTAAATATTTATTTTCTTTATTATTCCCTACCGTATAATTAAATATAAAGTATAATAATATAAATATTAATGAACATATATTTATAATTAGGCATATACAAATCTTAAGACCTCATATTAAATATAATGGTAAGAAAAGGGTTAACGGTACAATATCTTGACCTATAAATGGTATAGCTGATAATAAATTTGTAATAACAGTAGCTCCTCAATGTGACATTTGCCCATATACGAGGCAGTACTCGCAAGAATTATAAATAAAATATAAATAAAATAAATCAACTTAATGACTGGACCTTGCCCCTCATAATCGAAGGTATAAACAACGTAGGATGATAAGAGAAATGAGAACACCCGAAAGAGTAATTATTTAAAGTATTAATATATTATAATACTGAGTTATAATGTTCTAGCTAAAATAAAAGAAATATAAAATTTAGTGAAAAATTTATAATTAGAAAGTCCTGCTTTTAATTTAATATATTTATTTGGTTTATAACTATATTTATAAATATCTAAATTAGATTTATCGATATAATTAATAATAGAATCATGTTTATCAATATGTTCTTGATTTAATAAAGGTATAAAAAGATTGGGAATAAATATATACCCAATTTTTAAAGCACGTTGTATAGTTTTATCACTGCATTTTAAATAATTAGAAGCATGATTTATACTATTAAATTTACATAAATAAGAATTTGTAATATCTTCAAATTCACTTATATAAATAATTTTACTACTTCCTTTACGAATGTTAGCAAGACCTTCTAAACTTCAATAATCTTTAGTTCTATTTTTAGCAATATTACTAAGTTTATTATTAAACTCATTTTTAAATTCTTGAGTTATTTTATTTTTAATATGATTTAAATAAATTATACGATCTTCAGTTAAAGAAACATTAATAGAGATTAATTTATCAGATAATTCTATTGTACTAGAAGTTTTTAATTTATCAGATGTAGAATCATATAAATTAATATTTTTATCTTTAATAAATCTATTAGTATCTGTTAAAATATTATAAGCAGGACGTAAAATATGAATATAATGATTTTCTAAATTTAATAATTCTGAATTATTACTAGAATTAACTTTATAAGGTATTATTTCTAATATACCATACATAAAATTATCTATACCATATTTTATCACTCCTTTTTGAACTAAGGTACTACCTTCCCTTTTATTCGTTAATAAATGAGCACGAAATCTAGTATATAAATTATTAGTTTGAGCTGAACCTATATAATAATTATATGTTTTCATATTTATAATTATATAAATTCCAGCTTTATTTTTAAGCTTTTCTCTAATATCTTCTTGATTAGCTTTTATATTTATTCATCATATTACAGGTTTAATACATAACTTTTTAAATATCTCTTCAGGGTTATATTGATTTTTAATATTATTCTCTTGTAAGATAATATCATCTTTAAAAGATAAAGAACTATTAGACGAATCTAATTGTTCAATAACATTTGAAGTTGAAATATCTAATTCTTTAGATAATACTTTAAGATTCCCCCCACCCCCGCCCCTGCTAACGTAGTTAGCAGGGGCGGGGGCAATACCCACACTTTGTAGGGTACGAGTTAATAAATTAAATTTTCCCATAGCGAAGCTGGGGCATTTACAGGGAAAATAGACCAATACCCATTTATAATTATTACTTTTAAAGTACTTTAAATTATTATACCTCAAATTGAGGTTACGCGTCTTTTATAGGAAAAGACGCGCCACTGGAAGGGAATAAAATTATAATTCATCCCCTTGCATTTACCATAAGGTAAGAATTATATCAGTATAATCAGATAAACTTATTATGATTGATATTTTATTTATAATAATGTTTCGACTGTACATTAAGCATCATTTCAGACACCTATTGATGGACCAGTCTGTAGCGATCATACATATAACCGACGGTCTTGTTACTTTATTTGAGGATTCATACCTAACTCTTATATATAAAGAGATAAGGTAAGATAACTTAATAATTTTATACTTACTTGTAGTAAATATATAAATTACCCTATGACCCCCTTTCTTTCAAGGAGAGAGATGGGACCCAGGTTTTGTAGGGAGTAATTTTAACCGTTTTCATCAATATCGCCAATAAATATAATTTCAATCATTAGGCCGCCGTAGGCGGCCGTATAGCCAGCCCGAAGGGCGGCCATTCATATTTACTTTAAATATATATTATTATAAATAAAGTATTCTATTAATTTTTACCTATTGAAATATCATATATTTTATTCTACATTTGTAGAATATAGTAACATTATATGATTATATTATTTATTTTCATAATATAAATATTTATTTTTCTTTATACAACCTTTTTTATATTACACTCTATATAATACTAGATTATATTAGGTGTAATATTGTTGTGAAATATCTTATTTAATAATTTTTCTTATGTAAGTTACAATTATAAAGTATAAAAATAACTTATTATATCTATATATAATAAGAAGGTAAAATTTTTTTATACAAGATAGACTATTTAATATGTAATATATTTATTCTAATATAATAAATACCACCACTTTTTATGAATAGTTAAATTACCCCCGGCTACGCCGGAGGGAACTAAATATACTAAATATTAAATTTTGGGCTACTTTTGTTAACCCATGAATGCTGTTGCTATTGTTAATATAAATATTATCACTCCAATTGTTCATACTAATGTACGAGGTTTTTTATAACTACCATAATATAGAGCTTTAGCTATATGTAAATATAAACAAACGAAGAAAAAAGATGCTCCGTTAGGTAGGGTCAGCATCATACAAATATAATAACTATAAAATAAATTACTTTATTGTTATCCCTGTAAGTCTTTACAGAACTATTCTTCTTAACTGCCCTCAGAACCGTACGTGATAGTTTCCCATCATACGGCTCGCCAAGAAATGAAATCCTAAAGAATAAAGTTTATAGATTAATATTTATTATGTGGTAATCATATTATTTAAATTTGATTAAGTTAAAAAACTGAAAGGTTACCAGAATGAAGTTCCTTATGATGGTATTGACATAGAGGTATCTGTTTACGTTTATGTCCACCCACTCATTGAGCGTAAGTTGATTGTAAGCTTTTTGGATCTTACATCTTTAACTTGTCTTATATGATGCATTTATAAATATGTGGTATAAAAACAGATAACACAACCTTAGTAAAAACCAGATGTAATAGTAAGCTGTTTAGAATACCTATAAAAGAGTATCAGTCTTTATATTATAAGATATAGAATTATTATATTTATGTAAAACCTTCATTTCTTTAGGAATAAAAATACCTTTATCAGAATTGGGATCTATTAAATATTTACCAAATTTGGTAAATGATTTTCTAGCCGTTTTCAATTTAAACTTTAAAGCTAATGTTAGTGCACAAGACATAACAAGTAATCATATGATACGTCTTAATGAAGGGTAGTTACCAGCAAATGAGTAATAAGATAATAAACCTTTAATTTTATAATTATAGAAAGAAATAATAGTAAAATGGCTAAGATTAATTAGATCTTTTCTAGCTGTAGCAAGAACCATATTAAGATGATTACGTCTTATAAACTTATTTTTCAATAGTTTAGTAATTAAGTTTTGCATATCGGCATTAACAATAAGTCTTCTATGTATTCTGTAAGTAAAGGAATTACTTGATTTTTTAACTAATACGGTATTCTTAGCTTTAAAACATAAGGCACCCAAGAAACTAAATCCTTGAGTAAGTTGAACGATAGATGTTTTATCTATATTTAGTTCAAGACCCAGAGAGCTTAAGAATACTTTAACATCTAGTCTTGTTTTATACGCTTCAGAAAATTGACCTATTATAAGTATAACAAAATAATCAGCATATCTAATATATATCATACGTCTAAAATTAGGATCTCTAAAGTTAGTTGAAGGCATAGATCTTAGGAGGTTAAGGAGTCTTATACGTGTTTCAGGATCATTACTTTTATACCGACGTTGTACTATACTTCTATATTCTAATGATGGTGATCTTTTATTACCTTTATAGAATTCATTAATATATTCTTCCATGTATTTATCAAATTTATCTAAAACTATATTAGCTAATAACGGACTTAGAACACTACCTTGCGGGGTACCCATACCAGTATACTTAAGAATACGACCATTAAAGGCCGTATCAACTTTAAGTGATTTATGTATTAATTCAAGTGTCCTTTGACACTTAATGGATTCCTCCAATATATTCATAATTATATTATGTGGTATTGAATCAAAGCATTTACTTATATTTCCATTAATAGCTATATTATAGTTACCTCCTTTTAGATGAAGTTGTTTTAAGGCTGAGTGTGTTGATTTATTAGGTCTAAAACCATGAGATAATTCACTAAAGTTAGGTTCATAAATTCTTTCTAATAATATCTGTAGTGCTTTTTGTATAATTTTATCTATAGGAGATGCAATTTTTAAAGCACGTACCTTCCCATCAGCTTTTGGTATTTCTACCATCCTCATTGTTTTAAAATTAAATTTTCCATTACGTAATGATTTGGCAACATTTGTAAATAAATTAATATTTATACCATCAAATGTATCTTTATAAGTACCTTTGGTACTGTTTCCTGGTTTACTTTTTATGGTTTCATAAGCCTTAATCAATAATTTTTCATTAGATAGTATATTAATTAATCCATTATATTTTAAATTTTTTTTATCTAAGCACTTATGAAGTTCAATATCTAATCAAGTATGAAAATTCAAGACTTGATTTTTATGAATCTTCTTCATTTCTCTGTTTTCCTTCTGACTAATCAATCATACCTTCCCATAGGAAGGATGGGATCTTGTCATACTATTAAAACTCCGTCTCCGCATACTAAAATTACTTATTTTTGTATTCGCGGTTCGATCCCTTGGTTCACTCTTACTAATTTTCGTGATCACATTTAGATGCTTGCTCATTAAATCTTTATGATTACTTATATTTAAGTCTCTTATACCTTTTATTACCTCAGTTCAAATTCCATGCATTTTGAACTGTTTAAGGTATACTCACGCCAATATATACTGCTTAAGACGTAAGGTGCATACTATAACAGAGTACTGAGTATCAAGTTTGTTATCCTCATCATGTGTGATACCCAATTTACTTATATCTCAAGATGACAGTATCTCTCATAAGTATTTCAAACTGACTGCTTTACAACCTAAATAGTTATTAGCTAATTTAGACTGCGCCAGAATTGGGTACATAAATCCTATGTAAATTAGGATTGGTAACAATATGTAAAGTTCTATAACTTGCTTAGTAAGGTGCTCACAAGGCGCACCATGGATATATCTTATTAGTCAACCTGCATTAACAGTAGGGTCAGTTCTTCTTTGATACTGCCCTCCAAACCGTACGTGATAGTTTCCCATCATACGGCTTTCCATGATTTACTGATATCTTAGATTAAACATATGCATATTATACTTAAATCTTTTGCTTTTCTTACTTTCTGTTCTACATATACTTTTAGTTGAAAAGCATTACTGATATATAAATTTAGCTATAAATACTAAATATTACTCCCGCATCCCCTATCTTTAAGTTAGGGATAACCTCCGAAGGTGATTAGTGAGGTATTTACCTTCATAATCCATAAGATGATATTTATCATAATGTAGATATGATAAAATTAGATTCATCTAAAAAGATTTATGATTTATATTCTGCTATTTTTCTATATTCTCAGTAATTTAAATTACCTTTATGTAATTCTTTATGATGGAAGTTACATAAAGGTATTTGTTTACGGTTCATAGCACTAATTAATTTAGAAGTAGTTTGACCTTCAACTTTAAATATGCTACGTATGTTAGCAACTTTTCGATGCATTTCTATATTATGTGTTGAACCACATACAGTACATGCTTTACCAAAAGAAGTTTGTTGTAAATTAGATCCTCAATCAGAGTTCGTAATTATATCTAGCATATTAGAATCTATTTTATGAGTTTTAAAATCGTTAATAACTTTGAATTCAGTTGATTCATAAAAAGTTAAATCTGTATCTGGATCTTTAAGATTAAAACCAAATTTTTTAAAAGCTTTTCTCATCGTTTTTAATTTATATTTATTTGCTAATGTTAGAGCACATGATGCTCTAAGTAATCAAACAATGTAACCAAGTTTGGGACGATTTGATGCAAATGAATAGTAATTAACAATACCATTTACCATTGAGTTATATCATCTTAATATATGGTAATGAGAATGATTAAATAAACTAGTTCTACCTTTAGGAAACACCATATTAAGTCTATTTATTTTAATTAACCCATTTTTCAATAGTTTTTCAACTAATTCTTTAATAGGTGCTTTAACTAGAGATCTAATATGTGCTTTTTTCCATGTATTTAACCCTTTATCATATACAACATAATCTTTTGTAGGGTTATTAACTATTAAAACTCCTAAAAATTTAAAGTGTTTTCTCATAGATGTAATTAGTGTTTTGTCCCTATTAAGAGTTAAACCACAATTTTCTAATAGAAAATTAGTTATATTATCTCTAATTTCAATACATTCTGCATGTGTTGAAGTTGTTAAAATTACAAAATCATCGGCATAACGAACATAAAACATTCTTCTAAAAGAGGAATCCATGTTGTCATAGCTATTAATTTTACGCATTTTAACTAAATATTGTATTGCAAGTGAATATTCTTTATTCTCGATAGCTTTTTTACGTAAGTATTGTAATTTTACATATTCGGGATTATGTTTTTTTAATTTACCTTTGTTAAAATTTTTAATATAATCTTCTATATATTTATCAAATAAATCTAAGACTATATTAGCTAAAATAGGACTACAAATAGTACCTTGAGGTGTTCCAATTCTAGTTTTAACTATAGTGTTATTATTAGAAATAGGATAAGCAATAACTTTATCTATGAGGGATCTCATATTAGGACAACCTATTACTTTATTTATCTCTTTTCTAATAACATTATGAGGTATCTTATCAAAACATTTTTCAATATCTCCTTGTATAACTCATGTAAATCCTGCTCCTCTTAGCTTTAATTCATTTAATGCATCATGGGTTGATCTTTTAGGTCTAAACCCAAACGATAATTTACTGAATAAAGGTTCATAGGCTGCTTCTAAAATAATTCCTATTGCTTTTTGTACAATTTTATCTCTGGGTGATGTTATACTAATTTTACCATTTGCTTTAGGTATTTCTTTCAATCTTGCAGGATTAAATTTAAATGTACCATCATGTAATTCTTTAGCTAATTTAACGAATCATTCTCCATTAAGACCATCTAAAGTATAATTATCTATACCTTTAGTCATATTACCGCCGGAGGCGGTGATATGACCCCCCCCTCCACTGGAGGTCATATTCCCAGGCTTACTTTTAATATTCTCATAACAAGCTATTAGAAAGTAAGGGTCAGATAATATTTGATTTAGGTTATAATATACACCATTTTCACTAACATATTTTTTCATTCTTTTACTAACTTCTACAAATAAGTCTGGCTTAGTTTTACGTATAGGTTTACTAGGCTTTTCATCTTCATTAGAAGGTTTCATTGAAGTTCATAAATCACTATGATCCTTCTTGTCTGACTCAGAATTTAAGTCATAATAAATACTACGATCATTCCGAGTCCGCTGATCTTTATTATATTGATCTTCAGCGGTTACTTCCCCAAGTTCCGTATCGTCTATATTTAACGTCCTTGTATCCTTAGAATCTTGCGTTACAAATGTATTAATATAATTTAATATAAATACATAAACTACTGTATGGTAGTAGGCAATACTATTTAGTCAATAAACGTAGCGAGAGATATTTACGTTTACTTTAGTATTCAGTTGCTGTCATATTCCGCTTAGAACAACCAGACTATATTTTAAATTCACCTCTAACGTAACAAGTTTCTTATCGTATTCATAGATACTTCCATAAAGATTGTCTACTATGTTTCACGGCAAACACTTTACAATCTCTTTCCATGCCGCTATCCGTCCTTCGAGTTTATTAGACTTACCGAAAGCGTGGCATTTAATGGTAATTATAGTTTTTATACTGACTAAGATAATTAGTATATTGGACAATATACTTTCAACGTACGACACATGGGCGCACTCTCTCATAATATGTTCTACGGAGTTAAATGCTAATTCTAAATTACTTGAATAGTGAAACTAAAAATCCCTATCCCATAAGGATAAAAATCCTCGTTCCCGAACCGTACGTGATAGTTTCCCATCATACGGCTCTCTACTATGAATATTCTTTATTAAAGATTTTAAATAATATCTTAATCAAAATAATTAAGATGTTATTTTTTTTGTGAATTAGGGGGAGCTTCGCTCCCCCTGATTCACCCCCCCCCCGATGTTATTTTTTTTGGGAATGGGGGGGAGCTTCCCCCCCCCTGATTCACCCCCCCCCCTGCGGGGGGTAAATTTATCCATTACAGATTTTTGAATAGTAAGACTCCCATTATGATGTTTCATATGACAACTTCTACATAAAGGTATTTGTTTACGCTTTCTTTTACTCATAAGATAATTAAGATCAGTTTTATCTAACTTTAAATCTTTAAGTTTACGAATATGATGCATTTCTACTCTATATTCGCTAGAACAAACACTACAAACATGACCTAAAATAGACGCCATAGAAATATCAGTAGCAAACAATGAAGGAACATTATTAGAAGTATTAACTTTAAAATCTCAAAGATTCATTCTATATAATCTACTTACATTCTTTAAACTAATTGTTTTGATATTTTCACCATTTTTATGAATTTTAATTGAAATGTTATTACCATATTTCTTTCTGACTTGAGCTCTAGTTTTTAATCTCATTTTAGCTGCTATAGTACGTAAAACAGAATCTTTAATTATATAATATATATAACCTGTTAATCTTCCTCTATTGTAAACAAAAGAGTAATAATTAAGATAACCATTAATAACACTATTAGCAAGATAAATTATTTGAGATAATTCTAGAGATAATCATACAGATTTGGTAATACCTTTGTGATCATTATGAAAGTTTGCTAAGCTAAGTTTCTTAGCTATACGGTCCATAGGAGCTGTTAACATTAAAAAACCTGGGGATCTTTTTAAGTTTCCTCTAGATTTAATAACATCTCTTCTAGTAGAATGTTTAATATTAGTACCTAAAAATAAAATATTATCTAAATAACTATTAGTTATTTTAGTTTTATTCTTAGATAAATTAATACCTAATTCATTAGAACAAAATTCCGTTATTAAATTTTTAAAATTAACAGTGTCTTTATAAGTACCATTTATTGCAACAATTCAATCATCAGCATATCTAACATACATAAGTTTGTTATCTGCTTCAGATTTAAATCTTGTAGGTGTATTACGTAATTTACGACTTCATCATTCTAAAATATTTTTATTTACTGCATTTTTCTTAGCAGTATTTAATTTAGATTCGATACTTCTATATACTTTGTTTCTGTTGAGACCTGATCTACTTTTGATATTACTATCAAATTTAGCCTTTAATTCAAGGATAAAAGTATCTAATTGATGTAAGTAAATATTAGCAAGAATAGGACTAATTATAGACCCCTGAGGAGTACCTATAATATCATGTTTAACTATTCTTTCAAACATATAACCTGCTTTCAAAGCTTTATTAATTAAAGCAATAAATCTTTCATCTTTAATTCTTTTACGAAGTAAAGTTATTAATTTATCATGAGGTATTGAATCAAAACATTTCTCTATATCACCTTCTATTCATCAAGTACAACCTTTAAACTGTGTAAAAACTTGTTTAAGAGCTGTATGAGTTGATCTTTTAGGTCTAAACCCATGTGATATATCATAAAAAGTAGGCTCATATATAGCCTCTAGTACTAATCTCATAACTTCTTGAACTAGTTTATCTATTGGGCTTCCAAGATTTAGTGGTCTTTTTCCTCCATTAGCTTTATCTATTTCAATACGTTTAGCTGGTGTAAACTTAAATGTACCAGATCTTAATTTTTCAATTAGATTATCTAATACTTCATGTGACATACCATCTAAAGTAGTTGGATTAATACCTGGTGTCATCATACCTGGTTTACTTCTTAACTTATCATAGGCAATTAAATATAACTCTTTACTTAGCATAAAGTTGTTATATAATTTCCTATCTATAATCTTTTCTGGATTAGATTTGCTAAACTTATATAAATCATTAAGTCTTTCAAGTACCTTAAGATTCTTTCCTGAACCAGTACTGTAAGATCTAATGCTATTCATAGCTAATACGCTTTTCTGTATACTTCTATTAGATGTATTTCATGACCTATTAAAGTCATTATATTCCATTCCTGGAACAGATTTATTCGTACTTCCTCCCACATAGACATTACTATCCTTAGTGGATACCGTAGTCTCTCTTGTGTTCAAGATAATTATCTCCTTAGGTTGTTCACTCATCCCCTTAATATTAATATTATTAATACATCTCATTTTTATTGTTCTAACCGGGTCATGCACTCCTACCCCGTTATAAAAATGATTAGCCCCATTACTATCAAGGCATAAGTCTCTAGCTTGTGACGATTGGAAATTGAACTTTAAGCAGTATAGCTTTAACCATAAATGCCGACCCAAAGGGTCGGTATCCCCTCCCGAAGGGGGGGTATTAGAGATTTCATCTGATGTTGTAACATTTAATAGTTTCAACATATACAACACCTTTTCCCAACATGCTATGTTCAGCATCTGATTTCCCAGGATACCTAAGTTGGGTGATTTTATTATATGAACAAAATAATATCTGACCTTAAACAGATTAACACAAGAGCCTCTACGGCGCACGTGCATAGCTAAAAATATACCACTAGCTATTTGTATTACTAAACATAAACCTAATAATGAGTGTGGTCAACTTATACAATCAGTATTATTTATTTTACGATCTTGTTGCTGCCACCCAAACCGTACGTGATAGTTTCCCATCATACGGCTTTCCCTAAGAATATGGTATTTACTACCTTAATTAAACTATTTTATATATATTCCCCAATCTACCCGGGGGCGTCTAATATGGAACGTACACATTTAACATTGGTACCACCCTCACACGCCCCTAAAATACAGATCCTAGGTTAAAACAAAGAGTAAGTATTATTTGTAATAATATCCCTCCCTTAAAGAGGGGGGTATAAATATATATATATTGTTTATGATCTATTAATATCTTCCCCAAGAGGGGTCTAAATAGTATTAGATAAAGATCTTTTGACATAATTATCGTTTTTAGAGATAATTATCTCCACCATATATTGGTGGTATAAATTAATTTTTGGTATTAGTGTAATCATGAATTCTACGTAAATCACTGGCATTTAATTTACCAGCATGTAGTAGTTGATGATGATATGAACAAAGAGGAATTTGCTTTCTTTGAGCTGCTCCTTTTCACATTGCATATGTTGAATTACCTGTTCTCATTTTAAATCTAATATCAGCAACTTTTTTTAAATGATGCATATTAATATTATATGTTGAATCACATAAAGTACATGCTTTATTAAAAGTAGACTGAGTAAGTTTATTAGATCAAGTAATACCTAATAATGTAATAGGGTCAATGGAATGATTTTGATAATGATTAAAATTATGTTTGACTTTAAGAGTATTGGGTAAATTAAGACCAAATCCAGTTTCAGGACAGGTTAATTTTTTACCAAATCTTTTATACATTTTAGGTGATGATGCTTTATATTTAGAGGCTAAAGTATAAGCACAAGAACTTTGTAGATATCAAATAATTCTTCCTAGTCGGCTAAAATTAGATGCAAATGAATAATAATTTAACAATCCATTAATCTTTTGATTAAAGAATTTAATAATATCAAAATGATCCAGATTAAATAGTTTAGTAAAAGCTAAAGGATAGTATTGACCATCTTTAGATCTTCTTATATATTTTTGTTCAACTAATTTATTAATTAGTCTATCTATAGGAGCATTTACCATTAATCTATGATTAATTCTCATTTTATCATTATTCCTTTCAGTAAAGTAAACATGACGTCTGATTTTAACAATTTCAGCACCTAAGAAATATCATTTCTTATCTTTTATATTTGTTATTTCAGTTTTATCATCATTTAACATAGCACCACAATTTTGAATTAAGAATTCTTTTATATAATGTTTTATTAATTTTGCATCATTTAAATTTCCATTAACTAGAACTATAAAGTCATCTGCATAACGAATAAAATTCATTCTTTTAAAATTAGGATCTTTCGCTATTGTTGACGGAAGACTATGCATTAACTTTCTGATTTTTTGTATTTCCATATAATTTTTAGCTTTTCTTAAGTGATACATAAGTTTGTTATACTCAGGGTTTCTTTTCCGATATTCTCCTTTTTTGAACTTTTCACAGTATCTTTCTAGGTATTTATCGAATTTATCTAAGATAATATTAGCTAATAGAGGACTTAATATACCTCCTTGTGGTATACCTTTATCACTCTTATGTAATTTATTATCTAAGATATAACCAGCTTTAAGATATTTTAATATTAATTCTAATATACGTTTATCACCTATCTTTTCTGATATACGATTCATAATAAGTTTATGAGGTATATTATCAAAACATTTTGTTATATCTCCTTGCACGACTCAGTTATAACGATTACCAAATAAGTAGATATCTCTAAGAGCAGTTCTAGGTGATCTTTTAGGTCTAAAACCATGAGATTGTTCTGAAAACGTTGGTTCTCATATCGATTCTATTAGCATTGTTATTGCTTTATGCACAATTTTATCCCTTGGTGATACTACTGTTAACTGTTTTAGATTATCTGAATTAGCTTTGGGTATCATAGATGCCCTACCTGGTTTAAAATTAAATTTACCGTTTTTAAGATCTTGAGCTAGTTTTATAAAGAATTTATAATCAATTTGATCTAAAGTTTCTTTATCTATACCTTTTGTCATATCACCGGGTTTACTTTTAATCAGTGTATAAGCTTTGACTAAATAGTTTACATCTGTTAATATTGATAATAAATCATAATATTTACCTCCTTTTAATTTACTCTCAAGTAAGTGTATATTTAAAGCTGTTAAAACGTCCTCCTTTTCAATGGCTTTATTACTATAATAACGCTTGATCTCTAAATTGGATTTTCTAAGGTTTCAATCACCTCTTTTCATACTTACTATATTCTTAGTGTTACACTTCATATAATAATTATTTATTATATTACTATTATAACTCCGTGCCCGCGGATCTAAACTTATTAATTCTTTTTGATCTTCAGCGGTTACATCCCGAATTCTTGTAACTATCTTCTTGCTTTTGATTATAGTTCTTATGAAATCTACAATCAATTTGAAAGTATCTTTAGCTGCTTGCGTATTATTCATATAAAATATTTTTTTCTTAAAACGACGTGAAACTGGTTGTCATCTTTCTAAATCTAGGTTCCCTTTAGAAATCATGTTTCAATAATACCGTATTATGACACTTAAGATATTATGACTATAAAAATTCCGTCAATACGTAACAAGTTTGTTAGCCTCAGCATGGATACATCAACTCGAACTGATTACTAAGAGCGTTGACACCCTCTTCCCAGTCCTTTCATTATTTGCTATCCGCATGTCAAGTTTATTAGATCTTGAATACGTAATAATGAGTTGTATAATATTTGACAACGAATTATAACTACTTTCAACAACGAGTAGTTCGGATAGTACAATGAGACGGCGCACACCTAAATTATATCAATAGTTTATAGATGATGGTTGTGGACTATCTATTAAATAACTATTAACTAATGATAAATATGGATTTGTTTTTCTATAACTCATTTTTTTTTAAATCATTCTGTTATTTTTTAGAATGTACTTTTTCATATTTATTTTTTTTATATGTTATATATAATTGATCTTACCTTTATTTATATTTTAAGGTATATATAGATAATCATAATGTATATAAAATATATTTAATAAATACAAATACAAATACAAATACTAATATAATAAAAATAAGGAACAATAAAAAAGGTTAAAGGATATAATAATTGAATATATACTCTGAAATAGGAGATAAAAAAGATTTATTTATTTAATTTTATACTTTAGGAGTAACTAATACAGGTAATTCACTAAATGTGTGATACTCTGCAGGTCTAGCTAAAATTAATTCGATATCTGAATCTCTAACATCTCTCATTTTATTAGATTCTAAAAAATCAGGAGTAACTTGTATTTCAGAATCTTCATTTAAACCATTATCTAATTGTATTTGTACACTTTTTAATCCGACTATTACTGATATTATAGATATAGCTGAACCTATACTACTTATATAATTTCAACCTATAAATGCATCTGGATATTGTGGTATACGACGTGGCATACCATTAAGCAAATTAATTTTTATCTATTACATTATTTACAAGTAATATGTATATATTATTAACTAATTAATATTACCCATTTTAGATATTATTAATTAATTTATAACGCCCGGGCGAAGCCCGGGTGTAACCCCGCGTAGCGGGGTCACTATAAATTTTACCTTTATATGGTTTATTTGATAGTGCATATTTTCTTAATGTATCTTTACTTATTTTTAAATCTTTAACAGCTTCTGTAAAAGAACCATAAGTTTTAATTAATTAAAAAGTTATTTCATCATAAATATAAATACATTTACTTAATTTTTTTAATGTTTCAAGTGATTTAGGTTTTCCGTACATAGGGTTATTTACTCCTCTTCTATCTTTATACATATGATATAAAAATTCAGGTGATTTAGGTTTTCCATACATAGGGTTATTTTCACCTAATCTTTCTTTACTTAATTTTTTAATAAATTCTGGACTATGTGTTTTACCATAAAAAGGATTATATTTATTTTGAAATAATTGACTTATTAATTGACGAGTTTCAATTTTAATAACTCTATTTTTACTAATTAAACTTATTTTCTTTTTAGTTTCTTCGTTATGTTTATACCACAAACGAATACTTGCTTTTTTTAAGATATTTAATTCAGGCTTTAATTCGTCTAAATAAAATTGTTCTCTTTTAACTATATCTATATCACTATCTTTAGTATAATATTCTAATATAAATACAATAAAATTATTATGACCGTGTAGTTTAATTGAGTTAGATATATGTCTATTATAATTTAATTTTGATAAATAAAAATATTCACTTAATCTTTTACTTAAATTTATACTACTACCTATATAATATTTGTTATTTATTTTATTAAATAGTAAATATACACCTTTATAATTTTTATATTTCGTTATAATTTTTATTCTTTCATTAAGCATATTATCATAACTTTCTTTATATTTTCATTTATACGTTTTATCTTTATTAAATTTTACTATTTAGTCAGAACTAATTATTCCGCTTCTAGTGTCTATTTATTTATTAGATTCATCTTCTATTAATACAATAGGATCTGAATTATTATCTTCTTGATCTATCAATATATCATCTTGATCTATTGATATATCTCCTTTATTAATAGTAGAATAATATCTAACATTTAGATAAAAAGGATTTAATTTATGTTTAGGTATTATTTTAAATTTATTATTTCTAGTATTATAGGTATTATAACTAAATAATAATGATATTTGTGTATATATTTCTTTTATAATTATCTTCGCTTTACTAATGATAAACAACATGTAAAGCGTAATAATTTTATTTATTTTATTAGTTCATACTTTAATATAGCTTACTAAGAGATCAATTAAGGTATAAATATATAATGTAATAGGCTCATTTAAAGAGCTAATAGATTTTGCTAACAAATTGTAATATATATTAAATATTTAATACCATGGTAACATCGTATCTTTATATTTTTCAATATAATTTGGACTATATCTTAATAATTATATATTATTGGTCAATATATTCCCCCGGAGGGATATATATCGGCGAATATATTAATATAACAACATGTTAGTTTTGTCTATTATAAAAATATAAATAATCTACATCTATATTCATATTGTGTATAGCAATAAACTTATAGATATGAATGATTTGTATTATATTTTTTAATATAATTTGGACTATATCTTAATAATATATATATATTATTCTTCACGTGTAGTCTCTAAGGATTCACTAAATATATAAGTTGACATATTAGCAACCCCCCCCGGGCCCCTTGGGACCCGGGGGAATCTGACTAAACCCTGTTGATTGTCCATTGTAATATCTATATTAAGGTTACTAAAAGGATTTATATTATAATCAAATATACCCAAAGAGGTATATCTCGAAGGGTAGGACAAAATAGTAAATATAGCTTTAGGAGGTTTCATCAAATAGTGAAGTTTTACTTAAGCCTTAATATTAACCTAAGAAGTGCATTGGTAAGAAGATAACATTAACAGATATAAATAATAATCAGAAGTGTATTTCTGCTCAAACTTTGTTATAGTTTAAACCAAACATTGAAGGACCTCAATAGTAATATCCTCCAACAAGGCTAAATAATGCACCCATAGATAATACATAGTGGAAATGCTACAATTATTAATAAACATCCTGTTAATAAATAAAAGTATATGGACTATCTTTACATACGTAATTTAGAAACAAATTTAACTTTATATCAATTAGGATTTTCATATTTAATTCAATTTAATAAAAATTTAGAATAGATTAAATATTCTTCACTATCAAAAGAACTTTTATTGTATTTTCTTATATCTAAAAATTTTAATATTTTAGAAACTCTATAAAATTTAAAATCTGAATATAATCTATGTTCCATAAAATATTTATAAATAAATTCCATATGTTCAACATTTTGATATTTAAATCCTATTGATGTTTTATCTTTTTGATTTCTTATATATTTATAAGGTTTACAATAGGGTATTACATTATCTAAATTTAATTTAGATGTAAATTCATTATATTTAAATTTTAAATTACATTCTATACGATTACTAGGGAAATTAAATACTATAGTACCATCTGTGTCTATTAAACCAGCAAAATAAGGATCATTTTTTTCTAATGTATAATTAGCTTCTTTAAATTTTATATTTAAACATTCACAACCTTTTTTAAAATTTATTACTTTTAATCTAATTAAACCATTTAATTTATTTATTATATAATTCATTTCTTTTGTTGTTGAAACTATTCATTTTGAATTATCATTATTTTTATATCTATATATTCTTCCCATATGTAATTTATTTAATATATAATTTATTAATCTTATATCCCTATTATGTAATTTAACTTCTATAGTTTTTAATATATTTATACCATTAATTTTTCTTACTTGTATATAACCATCTCCATCTATTATTCCTGCTAATCTATTTCAAAAAATATTATCATTATCAATATCTGGGGATATTATTCCTTTCATTAAATTTGAAGTATTATTATTTATATTTTTTAAACTATTTACCTCATGTAATATTTTATTACCGGGGATAAAACACCTATGGGAGGGTATTTTATTATGTATACTACGTATAAATATATAATTTATACCTTTATTATTATATTTATTATATACACCCCTTTTTATAGTAGTTAAATTATATCTTGGATATAAATGAGATATCTCTTTTTGAGATTTATCATTCTTTGCTAAACTTATAATTGTTAATAATTGTTTGTATGATTGACGTATAGTCTCTGAGAATCCTTTAAAGTTTTCTGCGGATTGTATATCTGAACTATTTCATATAGTTACAAGTTTTATATTCTTTAATTTAATATTCCCGGCTATAAAGCTACCAGGGATACCCCCCCTGTGGAGGGGGATATTTTTAATTATATTTCCATTCATTATTTTACGTTGTATATATATACCACTTAATAAAATGAATAAAATTAATATAATTAAGATATTATATATTGAATATAATATATTTTTAAGGGTATAAAAGATATTCCCTAAATGGAATATATTTATAAAAATATTTATATTATTTTGACTATTATTATTCCCATCTAAATAAAGATATCATATATATATACATAATAGTAAATATAAACTTAAAGATATATATCCCCGCATATAGTCAATTTTAATATAACAAATATTTAACCCCTCAGGTAGAATATGATATATAAAATATATAAAAAATATACTTATTATAATAAATAAATATAAATATAATATATTAATGCCCCATGCATAGCAAGGGGTATACCATTCCATTGTACAAAGGGTAATTAAATATTCATTATATATTAAGGCCATTAATATATATTGACCTACCACGTAATAAGTGAAATTAAGAATATTTACCCCCTGCAACGCAGGTGGGGGGAGGGTAAGATTGTCAGGCATAGCCGGCCTTATATATTATTTATATAGTTTTTTACTTATATATATCCACGTACAGCGGGTATAAATAATAAATTTAATATATAAAAATTTTAGACAAGTTAAGCAGACTAAGTTACCCTTAGGAAGGTAAAAATATTCTTTTTCTAATTTGGACTATATCTTTTAAAAAGTAAGCCCATAATAAACCACCCCCTATGGGGGGTGAGGTTTTATCCCCGGCTGACACCCCCTTTGGGTTGTTATCACTCACCTCTGATGGGTGATGGGCCGTAAATAAAAAGGGTAAAAATTATCTTCTTGATCTAGTAGAAGTGACAATTTACCTGTTTTAAGAGGGTTTATTACTTAATAACACAACGTTTAGTCTCTACATAGTAAATAAACCCCAGTATACTGAAGTCTATAAACTTACACGGTATTAGTATGAATACCCGTGGTAAGGTTGCATTCAAAAACCAATATTCAACCTTCACCGTTAGCTATAATAATATTTGTTTTTATTAATTTCTGGGCCTTGTCAGGATATGGGGGTCGAGCATTCCTGGGCTAAAGAAATTAGGATTTATTATAACCAATATAAATAATAAAATACCCACATATATGATATGATAGACGTGGGATATATGTGGATAAAATTTATAAATAATGAACATTATTTTTATTAGCCCCACACCCCCCGGGTGCGGGTTATTTATATTTTAGAAGTGTGACCTCAAAACACTTGGATATTATATCTGCAACTATGGCAGATAAATCTAAATCCATGTAATAATACTATTATATGGGTAAATAATAACCATGAAGGATAAAATTTACTTATAATACTAATTACATGGGTATAATTCAGACAATATAGAAAACCTTTATTAAAATGGGTTTTTAAAGATAAAAAAAATACCTCCCCGAAGGCGAGCATATAGCAATATATAGCCCCGGTGCGATAAATCGCGCCGGGTCTTATCCACTCTCAGTAGTTAATGATTTTTATATCATCATATATATTGTGAATATTTATAACCTAATAAAGGATATAATTTTAAATGATTATTTAAAATATTTCTACTATGTTTATTAGAAACATGAATTTTATAATGAGGGTCACTAATAACATTTTTAGGGCTAATATATGATATTTTACTTTTCTCATTTTCTAAATATATATTAATAGCTTTTAAAATATAAATATCATTATTTTGACCTATAATAAATTGAGAATTTTCTAAACTATTAGTTTTTATTCTTTTCATTAATTTAAAATGACCTTCTGCTTCAATAAATCCAGATAATCAACTTTGAAAATAATAAGGTGTAACAAAATTATTATTAAAAATAGATATTAAATTAGATTGATTTTCAAATTTATTATTTCTTAACTTTATAAATTCACTTTTAGATATATAAGTATTATCATTAATAAAATCTTTAGCAAAATCTAATTGACATAACTTATTAGTAGTTAATAAAGGATATTTAGCTAATATTATAAATACTTTAGCTAAATCCTATCTATTAGAAGCTATTCAAGTTACATATTTATTATTTATTTCAATAGTTTTTCTACCTCCTATATATTTTACTAATAAATTTATCATTTGTTCATTCTCATCTAAATTTTTTAATGATATAATTATTCTTACACGTTTCTTTTTTTCATTAATATAATCTACTGTTATAGTTCCATCACCCTCTAATAAACCTACAAAAAATTGTTCTATATAATCTTTAATCTTTATTTTATTATTAGGTCCTACTCCATTTGGATATATTTTATCTATATGTTTATATAAATCTTTATTAGAGTTCATTTTTTCTATATTTAAAGAATAAGTTTTAAATTTCTTTTCTTCTACATTATTATTATTTTTTTATAAGTTTACAGCTAGCTGTAGGCTATTACTTATATTACCCGCTCCGCGGGTATTTATATTATAAAATATAATTATAGCTATTAAACTTATCAATAAGTAGTCGATAAAATTAATTCTAACCTCATATTCTATTTTATCTGAATTTAGAATATCCGTATCATGGAATGCTACATCTATAGAAGCGTTAGATAACATTACACCTGTTACATAATTTATTCTACTACTAAAGAGAGGGGGCGAATCCCCCCCTCTTTGTCCCGGCAGTCACATTGCTTGGAATTACCAAGAGATATAAAAAATTATATCTAAAGTTTACTATAACTAAAAATAAAATCTTTATAAATTTTTTTACTTAAAGCATACTTTTTTATCGTATCGTCACTAATTTTTAACTTATCTTTAGCATCCATAACACCATCAAATTTAAATAATAAATTATAATTAATATCATAAACTAATAATGCCTTTTTAATATGATGATTATTATTTATCTCTATTATTAAATCTTTAGAATCCTTATTACTTCAATCATTAATAAAAGGTATTTAATTTTTATCATAAGGTATATAACTAAAATATCAACCACCTCTAAATAAAGATTGATCTTTAGTAAATTTAACAATAGTTGAATAATTAGTTTTAATTAGTTTTGATAAAGTTGTAACAGAAGGGAATATAACTAATAAAATTTTATCAGAATCATAAATATAAAGAGGATCTTTAGATTTACTCTTTATTATTTTAATTATACTTTTATTTGAGTGATTTTTATTATAAAAATGATTATTTTCACCTTTTAAAGCATCAGATATTAATTTTTTAGTTACTTCATTATGCTTTTTATTTATAGCTAAATTAGATAATAATAATTTTGTTTCATCTGAATGTTTATAACCTATAGAAGTATTACCTTTTTTTAAAACATTATAATAAGGATCGATTAACGAGATATAATAAGTTTCTCTAATACGTAATTCATCTTCTTCAGATACAAATTCAATAATTCTCCCCCCGCTTCGCGGGGGAGGATGCCCCGGCTTCGCCGGGCCATTCATAATGAAAAATCATTATTATAGTTTAATAAAGCTTTAGATATCGGCATATTACTATTCTTTTTACTAATTAAATAAGAATTATTTAAATAATTTCTCATTCTGGCAGCTAAATTAATATAACTTCCTATATAAGTATGACCATTAGATTTATTTATTAAACAATAAATACCCCCCGGAGGGGGTGATTTATCCCGGCATGCCGGAAATAAATACCTGATTTATATTTTAAATCTTTATATATTTTTAGTCTATCCTTATATAAATTATTATCAACTCCCCCCCTTCGGGGGGGGGTTAGCCCCCGCGTAGCGGGGCCAACTAATAAAGGATTTATTTGGTTATATAAATTTATGCTTTGAGATGATTTCGATGTAGAATAAGAACGAATAAAATTAGGAGTGTATAACCTTTTAGTATAAAATTTAAGAGGTTTATTTTATTTATATAAACTTCTATTTTTATATCTAGATTGAACATATATTGGACTATATCTTTTCATAATAAATACATAAAACCTTAAGGCTTATCCAGTATGTTATGAAGACCACGTATAGTCTCTAAGGATTTTTAAAGTTTTCACATAATAGGTATACCCTATGCAAAACACGAGCATACTTGTCTTCCCCATTAGCCAATGACAGAGGGGGAAATATACTTTAAATAACCTATTGATTATTCTAATAATAAGTTTTAACCCAAATATATACTAGATATGTATGTCATATCAAGTAGGTAACTAATAACATTGTTATTACTTATATTTGCCCTAAAGTAATACATGGATACGTAGGATAAGACGTATATTAATTTAATATATATTAACCTGCAATGAGGGTAGTCATAACCATTTTGGAACATATATTAATATATGAGGGAGCTTTGCTCCCTTATATATCCCTGGGAATGCCCTTCGGGGGGTATCCCCCTGCAAGACCCGGGAATTAAACCGGTGTAAACTGAATTATTAGATGTTTTCAATATAAAGTGGTCTTTTAATAGAGAGCTAACTGTTATAACCCTCCAATAGTAAATAGGAATAAGAATCCTAAGGCAAATAACATAGGTACTGCTAATCTAACTTCTCCTCCATAGACAGTTGCTCAAATTTAACTTTTAATCATTTCAGATTCTGTTATATATATATATATATAACTAGCGAGTTAAACAAATCAATAATTTTTCAATCATCCCCTTGGGATAATTTTATTTCATAGTTATTAACCTTATATATAATAAAGATTAAATAACCGATACAGAGTACCGGCTACTAGTGAACTTTATACATTATTTATTTATATTATTTTTAATATTTATCAACTATAAATGATAATAGGACTTATATTATGTAATATAAATAAATTAAAGTTAAAAATTATTGTTAGAGGTATGCTCTAAACCATTACTGGCAATTGGATTAATCCTTAAATAACCTTATTAATGAGATAGGCTAAGCCGAATGAATCAGCCCGAAGGCTAAATGATCAAATAAATCATTAACTTAGGTCATAAATGGGCGTCTAATCTCTACACATTTACATAGTGATTTCTCGCATATGACTTAGCTCGAGATTGACCTCTTAAAATTAAAATTCTCTTAAGAGGTGTTTCCTCGAATTTGCCCATTATTTATTAATCCCCGGGTAGTCCTAGGTATCCCTAATATGTATATGTTGGTAAATACTCGAGATAAACCTAGGTATAAACTAACGTAACGGGGCATTAATCTTTCTTAAAATATGAAGAATTTAATCCGCGAAGCTGGAGGGGGATCACCCGCCTTCGGCGGGGCATCCTATTTCTAATATTTTTTTATGAAATTTATAATGCATAGAAGGTATTAAATAAGGAGATATACCTTTATATAATATAGGCATAGATCTACTTCTGATATATATAACATATTTATTTCTAGATTTATGAAGTGTACAATCTAAATCTCATTTTATTTTAAACACATTCATAAGTAAAATTAATTCTTTTACTGTATAACTTTGAAAATTTAAAATTAAACCACTACCTTTACTTAATGATCCATCTCCCATAATCATATGAGCTAAACTTTCATAGTTTATTAAATATTTTCAGGTATTATTTTAGTTCTACCTTGGTAAAAAGTATCTCTTAAAACACTAAAACATGGTAAAGCTCTAGTGTCAAATGTAACAGCGGTAAATAATTTACCTTTTAAAGATTCAACCTTTATTTTAGGTGCTGAAATACAATAATGAGCTAATTTATTATATGTATATAATATATATTCAATATGTTGTATAGATTGTTTAAATGAAAATCTAGAATTATAAGTAGTTTTTAATGAGGCTACCCTTATACCCGCCGCATTGCGGGCATTCACTTTTAATAAATCTTCTAGTTTTATTATTAAATGTAGTTTTTATATAACCATCACTTAAAATAATACCACTTAAAATATAATATATATCATCAGGTAAATTTATCATATAATTCACTATACTAGTAAATTTAGGTGCATTACTTTCTATATTAGTCCCATATAATACTAATTCTTTACATATATTATTTGATTTTAAATAAAATTTATTAGATCTAGGAAATATATCAAATATAGTATATTTATGTGTATTGTAATAATCCTTCATAATTGTAAACATTTTGATAAACTTATTTTATAAGCTCTTATTAAAAGGTTTTATATACAAATATTAACTCTAATAAAGTATATTTATTAAACTTTACTCCTGCAAAGCAAAAGTAAGATATATAGAAATAACACTCTCCTCATATTTTAAGAAAGATTATATTAATAATTTGTCGAACAACTTATAAAAAAAATCTTGCTAAAGGATTTTATACTTATTCAACTAAATAAAGTAGAATAAATCATAATATTACAACACACATTTGTCTGTTCTAGTAATATAAGATCTAAGCTCTCTCCGAACCCAGCGAGATAGTTACCCATCACTAGGCTCTCCAACCCTACGTGGTTTCATAGGTGAGTTTTTATAATATCCACCGTGTGTACTTAAATTACATTTACTACATAGTGCTATTTGTGGGGTCTCAATAGATTTAATAATGTCTTTTAGTCTATTATTGGACTTAGGTAAATACTTAATAGCTTTGATATGATGCATTTGAACATTTAATTGAGAATTGCAAATATCACATGATGCACCTTGATGTCATAGTGATTTTGCCTTCAATGTAAACTTATAAGAGGATTTATTATCATTAAGATACTTAATTAAAGCATTAATATCATTAGTCTCTAATGCTTTGATATATTCAGGTTTTCATGTCTTAAGTATTTTAGTTTGTTGAGCTTTAGGTATTTTTTGATACCTGTCAAAAAGAATACCGTTAATTTTAACATTATCTTTATCTACGACTCCTACTGGTACTTTAGGTGTTCTATTACCTATTTTCCTTGATAAGTCATTCCTACCAGCTTTGAAAACACTAGCAACAGTACCTAGCTTAAATTTAGCAGCATATACTTTAGCTAAAGAGTATCTAAGTATATAAGCAACTCTTGCAGTAAATTGTTTTCTATCACTGGCTACAACTCATCAGTTAGAGAGACCACGTAGTATCATGTTAATTTTACTGTTACTTTCCGATTGAGGATATCTTAAATATCTAAAGTTAGGTATAGGTTCTCCCATACCATTACAAAAACCAGCCTCTTTAAGTTGGCTGATAACCTTGATTTTATCAATGTAAAGAGTTGGAATAGTAATTCTCCTATTTATAAGTTTACCTGCAAATAGTTGTTTAATAACATAGGTATTTCTACCTATAATATGTCCTAAGAAAGATATTCCTTTACTAATGTGAGTGATATGAGTTTTCTCTTCACTTAATGTTAATTTTAATTCATCATTTAAAAATGTTTTAATAAGTTCCTTAACTTCTATAGCAAGCTTTCTAGGACCATTAATACCGATAAGAAAATAATCAGCATATCTAACGTATTTAACAGTTCTATACTCAGCTTGAAAAGGATACCTTGAAGGTAATCTACGTCTGTATACCTCACTTTTCAATCCTGCTCTAAGTAATCTTAGAGTTTCAGGATTTTTCTGACGATTTGTGGGTAATACGGATCCTTTATATTTAGCAGTTATAATATTCATATATTTATCAAGTAAATCTAAATAGATATTTGATAATAGAGGACTTAGTATTCCACCTTGCGGTGTACCAACTTCAGGTGTAAACACACCTTTATCGGTATAGATTTTTGCTGCTTTTAGACCTGCTCTGATAAGGTTTAAAATTATAGGATCTTGAATTCTTTTTTCTATTATTTTCATTAAGATTTTATGATCTATATTATCAAAATAACCTTTTATATCACCTTCAATATATCAAGTAGAATCCTTAAGATTAGTATTTATATATTTTAAAGCTGTATGACAACTACGATTAGGTCTAAATCCAAAAGATCTATCAGAGAAATTTAATTCGAAAATAGGCTCAATAATTGTCTTAATAACTTCTTGAACTAATCTATCATTCATAGCTGGTATACCTAATGGTCTATATTTACCCGGTTTACCAACGTTAGGTATCATAACTTGTCTTACACCACCCCAGGTGTAATTGTTACTTAGTACACACTCTTTTAATTCTAGAATTCTATTTCTAGTAAGTGTGTTTATCCCTAGGTTATCGGTACCGATGGTTTTTGATCCTCTATTTGCCTTTATATTAAGATAGGCGGCAAATCAAATAGCATCTAGCTTTAAGTAACCTTTCAGGTCCTTATAATAACGGTTTTTATTTTCATAATTACTCTTTAAATGTTTAGCTAATATTTCAAAATCCTTAGAATGTTCTTCTTGTAATTCTACAATTACAGAGTCCGATTTATTGCTTCTCGTAGAGTATGACCTAATACCTTTAAAAGGTACCAGATATTTAGCCCCCTTCGCTTTAAATGAATAGTTAAATTCATTTATCACTACTACGGGGCCTCTGCCATCTCCTTTATTAATGGAGACTTCACCGGTAGCACACACGACGTTTAATATTATTATTAATAATATAACTCTATATAAGGATATCCTTTTGGTGTATGTCCTTAATGCGATAAGTAATGTACTAACTTGCTTAATTGAGTCACTACATTCGTAAATATTCACCGAAGTAGAGTTAGTATAATCTTGTAATTGTGAGTATCAAGATAAGGATGTATTTATCCCAAAACATCTTGGATTTCAGTAGTTCAACTTATTCCTTATATAGAAACTAGCATTGAAGTATATCTTAGTCCAGTTTACACTGCTCACATATGACCTCATTACTCTTTTTAGTACAGGCTGTTGTCCCCTTCCTCTCACGATTTTAGGGTAAGTACTATTGCTTTCTATCGACTCAACGTGATAGTTTGTTACGAATAACAACAATTCCGTGTGCACTCGAACGGTCGCCCATATTTTAATACCTGTTGGTACGGCTATAACCATTGTAGCAGATGTGAAATAAGCTCTAGAATCAATATCTAAACCTACAACGAACATATGATGACTTCAAACTAAAAAACCTAATAGTCCGATAGATCCCATACTTCCAATAGACGAACACAGTTTGTATACCTGTGAGCCCCTGGACAGATCTCTGCAAGCACCTCTCAATGCACAGAGCTCTTCGCCATCATTTAGCCAAGAGTAATAAATGTATTACCCTTGGTTCAAAGTAAGGTAAGGTTTAAACAAGGAAAAACACTTACTACTTTCTTCCCTATACGTAGTATAGAGGATAAAGCACCCCTATGAAAAGGTAACTTTATTTTAAAGGCTTTTTTATCTTAAATAACTAAGTTAAATCCCTTGGGGAGTTCCCCTTGTAGTGGTTAATTATTTAAGGTTATTTAGCCTAGACTTAGAATAATTAATTAATTTGTTAATAATATTAAGATTACTCTTAGATGTATACATATTTTTAAAATTATCTAAGTTAGTAATATATAATAGACAATTATAGTCAAGTAGTTGACGTTCTCTATTAGATATTAGAGTGATATGCTTATTAAGATTATGTTTTTTAAATTTAAGATAATCCGATATAATCTTAAGATCAGCTTTAGTTTTAATCTTATGACATTCAGTATGAACCAGATTGAGATTTTCTTTCTGGTTAAGAATCATTTTCAGAGTGGTGTCTTGACCACCAAATACTAGAGGAATAGAATGGTCTAAGACCAAGTCTTTATCTCAAACAGTACTTTGTGGTTTGCTTCTACTTAATTTAAAATCAGATATATCTAAATGACTAGATGTACTTAAGTTAATTTCTTCCATATTTTCATATTTTTCAAAATGAGAATTAACATGGGAATTTAACGGTTCTCAATGTATTAGCCCGCACCGGAGGTGCGGGTCTGACCCCCGGTGCATAGCTCCGGGGGCTAATTTATTTCAATTAATAGCATTTTTATTACAAATAGTACAAGTGTATTTTTGATCCACCAATAGTGTTGATTTAAGATCCTTCTTTATACGATTGATAAGAATAAATCTTTCAATATATGGTCTAGGATGAACTAATATACTATTGTATCTTAGTTCATTGGAAGGGTTAAATATACCTAAATTAGAATCAGTGTGCAGTGCTTCAAGTTTAGCAACTGTCAATTGTTTCATACGTTTAACATCACTCTTTTTGTATAAATTACTATTATTCATTTTATCTATTTTTTGATTAGAAATGATAGAGATGTTACCTCTTAAGGATCCATCAGAATTTTGAAAGTATTTAGAGAAATAAGTAATAAATGATTTATTATATTTCTTACGTAAAAACATTTTCATTTTATTGAAAATGTATCAATCAAGATGATGTCTAATATGAGTTTGTTTAGGTCCAGGAGAAAAATAATTAGATCATCCAACAATAAGCTTGTTAGCTTCCTTAATTACTCATTCAAATGATTTACCGTTATTTTTAAGAGAAGTAATATCTTTAATAGCGGCTCTAAATTTAGAAGTTGATTTTACTGACGGATAGACATATAATCCTTGTCAATCAATTAACTTACCTGCTTTAGATTTATCAGCTTGTATTATTCAATTAACCTTATTAGGTAAAAGTAAATGGAAAGTTCATCCTAAAAAGTCAAACTTTTTACCAAAACTTCATTTAATTTTTACTGTTTTATCAGGTGATAGAATTAAACCTCTTTCATTTAAGAATGTTTTAATTCCTTGAATAATATTTCCCATAGATTCCTCATTAATAGCAATAACTATAAAATCGTCTGCATAACGTATTACTTTAACTTTTTCATTTAATCTAGATTCTAAATTAGCATAAGTATACGGTATATTATTTGTAAATTGTAATTTATCAGGATCACATCATCTATATGATGTTTTACCTTTTGAATTAATAATTCATGATGATTCAACTGCTATATTTTCTAACCCATCAAGTGTTCAATTCATTAATAGAGGGGATATTATCCCACCTTGAGGAACACCTTTATTATTTTCTAGAGGTTGAACTAGTACTTTAATTAGCCCCCGGTGCATAGCTCCGGGGGCTAATTTATCTTGTCTTTCAACAATTTGAGTTTTCAATATAGCTGGTAATAGATTTTTAAATCTTTCAGGCATAGGTACATTATTGATTAATCAATTATGATCTATGTTATCAAAGCAACCTTTAATATCCGCATCTAATATAAATTTAGTAGAATAGAACATTACAGGTTTTTTAGTTTCTCTAGTTCAAGTTCCATTTACCAAATTATAATTATCTAAATCTGATTTTGATTTTACTGATGCATTCCTTTTTGTTAATTTGAGATTACCTTCATCATTAATGTTGGAATGTCTATGTACTAATAGATTATTTAATGCTGTTATTGCTTGATAGCAATTTCTTCCTGGTCTGAATCCATACGAATTAGGGTCTCCTAATGGTTCGAGATACGATTCCATGACAATTTTCATTAACATTTGAATTGTACGATCTCTTAATGTAGGTATTCCTAAGGGACGTAGTTTTCCATTATCTTTAGGTATTAATACCCTTAGAATAGGTTGACTTTTGTACCTTTCCAGTTTTAGATTTTTAAGCTCATTAAGTAAAGATCATCTAATAGCATTGTTATTATTAATAACTTCATTATTGAATTCTTTAATATATTGAATAGGATTACTTAATATATTTTTTAATTCATTACGATAATTATTAATTTTTATTTTACCTTCAGCAGACTTATAATATCTACGTTTTAATTCGTATTTATTTAGTCCTTCTAGAGTTTTCCGATTAATTGCTTGATCGGTCTTACCTTTTGCTAAAGATATCTCTAATTTTAAATATTTGATTCTATTTTCTAATATTTTCAATGCTTTATCTGGCTTATCAGTTTGAGTTAAAACATGTTTAACTTTTACATCATCTATTCCTGGTGTTGTTACACCATTAGTATTAAATAATAAGTTTACTGCTTTTATTTTATATAGAATAGATGCCATATTAGATTCAGCTTCCTTAAGTATTGGTCCTCATAGTATTTTATCACTCAATAAATTTCTATTTATAGGGCTTTTAGCTCCTTTGGACTTATCATTAATCACACCCATAATGGGTACGTCAAATTTGTCCTTGTTTATAAATGTTGATATTGTTTGAGTGGCCATCAGGTATGTTGATAATTGGAAATAATATTCTAATTTTTCAGCAAATTTCTCATCCGTTGTTGGTCAAGTTTTTGCTTTCAACAATTCCATTGCCTGTGGAACTAATTTTAATTCTAGCTCTCTTTTATCAAGTAGTAATAAATGTAATTTATCATTATTACTCGTTGAATAACTTCTACAAGCTCTTAAACCTATTGGGGTTAAATCACAAGTCATTAAACGACCACTCAATGATGACGTCCCCCTATTAAGGGGATCGATCGAATATAAAACTTCGATGCTCCCTCTACCTATTCTCCTTCTTAGATGTCAGTTTATATAACATCTATTTATGTTATTGTATATTGCACTCACCATCTCTTCGCTCCTCTCTGTATTAGAGTAATCATTTGTCTTAGCTAGTTTTTTTCTTACAGATTTCGCATATCCTCAGAAGCATCAGACTCTTTCTAATATGTTAGACATATTAAATTTGCATGTGTTAAGAAGGTCAACAAGTATGGTCTTTACAATATTTAGAATCTCAATTATGGCCGTAAGTATATACCATAATCCTCTAGAGTATAAAAGTATTATAAATAATACACTTCATATACTTTTGAGCCTTGCTTGGATATCCCACAATGAGTAAACCTCTCACAAAATGGGAAAAGAATAGGCCGGAAAGCCGCACGCGTACAACATTCCTATCTCTCCGAAAATAGGTTTTTTACTATATGTTGATACTATATGTGATATTATACCAAAACCAGGTATAATTATAATGTAACTTTTTATTGAATATCCATATAGTCAATAAGATCTATATAACATATTACTCAAGAATTTAACATTCTTGTTTGGACTATATTTTAGATTATCTATTATGATTTTAAATATTTTAATATCTTTATTAGCTCAATACCTTTCGAATTTAAATGATCTTTATTTTGGATCATAATATAAACTTTTCTTCATTTTATATAATCTAAATGCTTACTAGATAAAAGTGGATAAGCATCAAAATAACTTACAATGTTTTTAGCGGATCCAAAGCTAGTTGAACCGTAGTAATAATTGTCTTGACTTTTACGATACCCAATATTACCACCTATAAAATTCTTTATATCTAATAATATAGCATTATATTTTTGATCAATTTGAAAATTTAATTTAATTTCCATATTCTTTCTATTAGTACGACTTAACATTTTTATTTGAAAACTAGCATCTGCGTCTGAGAAACCAGCTAACCAATAATTATCAAAATCATTAGTACTATTTTTATTGAACTTAATTGACTGATTTAATGAATAAAAATTTTTATGGCTTAGTATATTATCAATAACTTGATTATATCTATTATTAGTTCTTAACTTGTTATTAATTAAATTAATAACTTTTTCAATACCTTCTTTACCACTGATTATGAATATACAAGCATTTTTATTTTTTACTTTCTTTACTTGTCCATAGCCTAATGTTTTTTTTATAAAATAAGCTAAAAAAGTATCTTTTATATTAAAAACTATAACTAATTGCTGTATCTTACTAAAATGACCATCTCCATCAATTAGACCTGCCAAATAATGGCCAAATGATGAATCATTAATTGGTTTTAATCTCGAAGGTATATGTGTAGGTATTGGTTTAATATTTTCATCATATAATAGATTAATCTCATCGCATATAGTCTCTGAGGTATTTTGTCAATTACCTACTGATTTACTTCATTGTTTAGACTTTGTTACTATAGCATTTAAGCTGAAGTATTCTAAACTTATAAAAGTTATACCAATATATAGCGATGTTAAGAGGCTTACAACAACCTCTGGATGCATTTGAGTAAATTGGACTATATCTTTAAACATCTTCATAATTTCTAAACTTAAATAAAAAATTATTTCAACTACGATAAAGTAAAGTATTAGTATCAACTTTATAAGCTTTCATATCTTTTAAATAATAATACTGATAAATTAAGTGAATTCTATTATTTTTTAATGTTCTTGATGGGTTAATTTTAAAATAATCTACTAATTCTAATATATCTTTCCTACTAGAAACATATCATTTATATTTAGCATCATCTAAATAAACATTTCCATTAAATAGTTTAACTATATCATAAAGTAATTCTGTATTTTTTTGACTAGCAGAAATAGCTAATTGATTATTTGTACCATTAATAGTTATTGTTCCATGAGCATCAAAAAAACCAGATAATCAAGCATTATCCTTAGTTAATGATTTAGGTTGTTTAACAATTATATTATATAGATAACATATTTTAGTTAATTGTATTAATCTTATAGGATTTCTAATTTCTCCATTAACATCCTTAATCAATGTAATTAAACCTATTTTATTATGTAATCTATATCTTATAGAAGTATTTTTAGTTCTAAGTTTAACAGAACCTCCATAAATATTTTGTATAAATCTTAAAGCTTTTTCATCTCTAATATCTAAAGTTATTTCTAATGAAGCATATCCCCCTTTTGAAACTAAAAAACAACCATCACCATCTATTAACCCACTTAATCATTGTATTATTTTTATATCTACTCCCATAGGGGAGGATACAAGGGAGCTACGCTCCCTCCTATCTATCTTCTTATTAGCCCCCGTAGCTATACTATGGGGATCTAATCTTACTATTGATATATCTAAAGGACTAGTTGAATATTCAGTTGATTCCTTATCGGTATTAATGTTTAACAAACGTATAGTCTCTGAGGTTCCTACTTTTGTGCTATGCAATTTTGTTACCTGCGAATTATTACATCTTTGATCACCGACACTGATACTGTTATTGGTGATACCCTCTCTGGAGGGATAGATTTTTACTCTAGAGGCGTTAAATATACGACTTATTACTAAAGTACTATAAAGACTATATAAAATATCTATGAAATAGAGATAATATATTGTAAAGTTCTCGCATATAGTTTGTAACGGCCATCTTTGACCGAAGAATCCTATTATGATATCTCATATAAGATATCTATTATTTTAATCGACTGTACATTAAGCATCATTTCAGACACCCACAAGTGAGCCAGTCTGTAGCGATATCTAATACTACCGACGGTCTTAAGATAATAATAAACTCTTGACCGTTTTCACTCGCATAGCAATATTAATATATGTTATATATATAAATACACTGTATATTGTGTTATATATAAGGAAGTACCATTGATTATGGCTTATATATACTATATTTAGATATATACATTATAAAATGGCATATATATTAATATATTATCCCTCTCAGGATAATTTAGTTAAATATATTATATTTTAATTCTATATTACTTTCAGGCTTAGCCTGGTAAATAGAATTTTACTTCTACCTTTATTACGCTACCTTTCTACGAAAGCAGTTAGGGGTAAAAAGGATATATAATAATAATATTTATTTTCTTATTAGAGTTGCATAAATATATATTTAACTATTACTAGATATAAATAATATACTAATGGCTTAGTTGGTTACGTGAATAAATTTATATAAACTGTCAACAAGTTACAATACATACTTTTAAATATGAGGGCCGTATGGCCTTATATTATCCGGCTAAAATATTTATAAGTGTTTACTAAAGTTATTCTGAGCGCAACATAGCTATTAAATTTAAGACTAAACCTTAATCTAATTTCAAGAGAAAAGCCTTATAATTAGTATATTTTATTAATATAGTCTTATAGATTAGTTCTATTATTACTCTTAAGAGCTATATCAGGATCCCAATTTAGATATATTACTAAATAGGTTATGAAGATATAATAGAATACCAATACCCAAATTAACCCGGCGAAGCCGGGATCATCTTGTCCCTTCGGTATAAATGGCCGCTTCGCGGGGCTATCAGAGGGCAAAGACCCTTAATTATTTAAATTTTAAATAAGTTGGGTAGAAGTAAATCTTTAATAATAAGTAAATTTACTTATTTAGCACTTGCTATATTAATTATTTAGTCTTTTATATATAACTAATTTATACCTTTGTTTCAATTCTTCAGATAAATAAAAAATATATACATATATATACTTTTATTATTAGATCCCCCCGCGACGCGGAGGGATTGTACCCTCATATTATTTATTTAAATTTTTAATTACATCTATCATAAATAACTCATTTATTTAAAAATTTAAATGATTTTTATCATTTAATCAAATTAAAATCTTAACTCACATTAAATAAACATTTAATTTATTACTTTTTAAAGGATATTTATTAAAATATTAGAATAATTTTAAACAGTTTTTTACACCACTAACTCTATAATTAAAAGCATAAGGGGAATAATGTTTATAAACATTACCTGTTTCAAATAATAAAAATTAATTTATCTAAAACCACTTTATTAAGATAATATTTTTGAGCAATATCAAATAATATACTAAATTTTAATTTAGTTGAAGTGCTGCCGTTTTTTATGTAACAACAAAATGAACCTTCAGCGTCTACAAAACCACTAAATCAACTATTATTTAATAATAATTCGGCCGCCGTAGGCGACGGATAGCCCGCCCAAAGGGCCATTCTTTAGGAAATTCATTAATATTTATACTAACTATTTCATTTAAAATTAATAAATATCTTTACCAAAACCTAAATTTGTTTTTATATCTTCCAATATGGATTTATATTTAGTATTTTGTGTTATTATAAAAGATAAATCATTTCTATTATTTATAACAAAAGAACCATCACCTTCTGCGAAACCTATTAATCAATATAAATAATCATTTGATACATAAGGTAAATTTAATAATTTTCTTAGTTCATGATATCTATAAAAATCAGTTTCCGGTTTAATGTTTGTAGATGTTTTTAATCCTCTCTTTTGGATTAAATTAAAAGCAGACTTAAAGCTAACACTTGGTTTAATTTTTAATTTTGTTGTTTTATCTGATACTAAAGATAAATTAATGAGAGGGCATCGCCCTCTTATTCCCACGCGACGCGCGGCATTACCCTTATTTTGATAATTTTAGTATTAGTAAGCATATAATAAATATAAAAAAACTTAAATAATATAAATTTCAAACTAAACCTGAGGAATAGTTAAATGTAAATAATTCGGCCGCCGTAGGCAACGGATAGCCCACCCAAAGGGCGGACCATTAGTATATATATATATATAAATTTAGTTTTTTACTCACAAAAAACAAGTGCTGATCGCAATAGAGTACAATTACTATTTCAAGTAATAGCCCCCTACACAGATCGTTGCATGCTACTTCCATAGCACAACGCTCCTCTAATTCATACAGCTCATATTTATGTTCTTTCTTTTGTACTATAGTGTTCAAATTTAGTTTTAATATGAGTTGGTTTTTTTTTAATTTAAGCACATTATTATACTTATTACATAAGTAATAAGGTTTTAATTATAACTTATATTAAAGTTTTTGCTTATATATCTAATATAATATTTTCAATATAACACGTGTGTCGAGACAACATTATCTGCCACCCAATCGAGAGATAACGTTTAATAATCTTCTAGCTTTATTAGCTGTTTTTTTATCATAAACCATTTCTAGGTTACTATAGTAAGTATTTAGAAGTGATTTATTTTTCATTAAATCTGAAATCAAATCAGCATTATGTAATTTAAGATCAGGATTTATAGTTCCATTAGCTCTAGAAAGTTTGGCAAGTGATTGTCATTCTTTAATTAAAGTTTTTCTATCGAGAGTTGTTTTAATCTTATGACAACTACTATGAATAATAGCTTTGTTAGTAATATCATCAAGTTTAGTAGATATTCTGTCATCAAATTTACCAATTGTTTTAGGTAAAATATGATCAATTTGTAAATTATTATATAAACTTTCTCCATTAGCATATTTATTGATTAAACTATTGTTTATAGTTTTACTCTCAGTAGGTGAATTATGATTAGCTAATGAATCTGTAGTTTCAAAATATTTATCATTGATAAAGATAGAGTCTTCAGCATTAATAGCAAGATTTAAATTATCAAACTCTAATAGATGTCCATTACAGATGGGACAGAGATGTTTCTGTCTTGAAATTAATAGGGATCTAACATCTCCTTTATATGTATTGATTGTAATTGCTCTTTTCAGATAAGGTTCTTGATAGGTAAACATACTATTTTCTCTCAATAATTTTGATGGTTTCAACATGAAATATGTTGTATTGGCCATGATTTCAGTTAATTTTTTAATAGATAATTTTCTATTAGAATTAAATGAAGTAACTGTCATAGTATTTCACTTAATAACACCATTAACTTTCTGAGTAAGTAAATTTCTACACATTGCAGCATAAGATCCTTTATATTTTTTAAACAATCATCTCATTACCCTTCCATATGTGTAATTATCCATATTCTTTCTCAAAGCGTATTGATTTGGAGAAGGTATGAAATAGTTACCTCATCCATAGATTATAGGATTTATAATTTTTATAAATTCCGTTGGTGTTAGTTTAGTATACGGTAAACTAGTGATAGTTTTTATATTATCTCTAAATCTTTGTACACTATCTTTAGAAGGGTATACATAGAGTTTAGTTCTATCAGCTAATCTGGTTGATAGAGGTTTTGGAACATCTGTTAGTCAATTAAGTTTATTAGGTGAAATTAAATGAAATGTTCAACCTAAGAAATTTAATTTGGCACCCATACTTCATTTTATGATTTTAGTTTTTTCTTCATTATGTTGTAGTCCTCTAGTTATTAGGAATTTTTCAATTCCTTTTCTTGCTTTCGCGGGTCCTTGAGGATCTAGACTTGTAAAGATAAAGTCATCTGCATATCTGATTAAATGGGTTGCTCCTAATAGATTGGTTATATGTTTGCCACCTAAATCTTTATTAAAGCTTAAAGATCCGTCATCTTCTGTTATAGATGCTATTCTTGCATGATGGGATAATCCATCCAGAGTTCAGTTCATTAACATAGGTGAAATTATACCTCCTTGTGGTACTCCACATAGATTATCATTAGGTAATACGACTGTCTTAACTTTAGGTTTTAATACCTGAGTGTCAAAAGTATTATCTCAGTTTAATCAAAGGTAATTCAAGATGAAGCTTAGTTTGTTAATTTCAGCTTGATTATCATCTTTTTCTATTATAGTAGTCTTAAGAGAGTTATATAATAGTTTATTAAATTTTTCAGGGAATGGGACGTTCTTTAATAGTCACTCATGTGATATATTATCAAAACATCCTTTAATATCAGCATCTAAAATATATTTAGTTATACTGAATATTGGTTCTCTATCTTTTATTAATAAGTCAGTTGGAACTTCTATTGAGTATGAGGTATTAGTTTTTCTATATTTTTTCACAGAAGTTGTGTTAGCTAGTAATTCTTGTTGATTTACTTCATCCAATTTCCTCAATGCTGCATTTGCTCTTCCTTTTGCAAAAGATGATTTCATCTTTGTTTTATTATCATTTGAATTATTTGTTCAGGCTAATGTTTGTCATATTTGAGTTATAGCATGGCTAGTTCCTCTACCAGGTCTGAAACCTCATGAAGATGAATCTCCACAGGGTTCTAAATATGGTTCTAATACGATTAGTATTAGCTTTTGAATAAATCTGTCTTTTAAAGTAGGTATACCTAAAGGACGTAATTTACCATTAGCTTTTGGTATATATACTCTTAACACTTTATCAGATTTATAATTAATTAACTTACTATAATTTGAATTAGCTAACATTTCAAATTTTAATTTATTATTTTTTGATCTGACTAAAGAGTTATAATTACTTACGTATTCCTTAGGATCTTTGCTCATTAAGCTAAACTCATTTAAAGCTAACTTAACAATTAGTTTTCCTATTTCGTGACTATTCAATAGCTGTCTTCTAATTTCACTTATTGTTGTTAATTTGTTTTTTCTCTTTTTTGCGAGATTATTATCTCCTTTTGAGAGATTTAATATTTTCTTCATTGGATGTTGTTCCAATATCTTTTCTATTAATATAGCTTTGTCTAGTTCTCCAGTACTTTTTTGTTCCTGCAGATCCGTTTTATTTACTTTTATTGATTTTCATATTTTTACATTGTCGTATCCTGGGGTATATTTACCTTGAGATTTGAATGTTTGCTCAATTGCATATATTTTGGTTATCAGAGAATTAAAACTATTCTCAATATTAGTAACTTCAAAAGCTTTTAGTCAGAAATTTGGATCTTCTATTACATGTCTTAGAGTTGATTCAGGATTGTAACGATTTTCATTCTCTCTACTTTCTGAAAATTTTAATTTATTTTCAAGTGTTAGGTGTTGAGTTTCAGTATTTAAACTTTTAATATAATTTTTATATTCTAAAATTGAGTTCTCAGTTGTATATAGATCTGGCGATTCTATTGATTCTTTTATTATTTTCAATAGATTTTCCATTTTTTTCACATCAAAGGTGTCTTTGATCTGTATATCTAATTTAAACCCTTGAATAACATTAGAAGATATATAAGCAGATGACAAGAATTGTCTTAACCTCATCAATTTAGGTATTCCTATTCTAAATTTAGCATGAATGTCAACTTGATTAACAATCAGAGGATCCATTAGTCATGTTTTTTCATTCATAGGTAATTTAGATTGAATTTTTAATTCTTGTAAAGCGGCCAGAGATAATTCTTTCTCCAACTTTCAGTAGTTTGCTTCCAGTTTAGCTAATTGATCGCTATGTGTATGTAAACTACGTCTACAAGTTATCATATTTATATGATGACCATGTTTAATTATACTTTCATTTCTTAGAGTATAATTTAACAATTTTGAATTAGCCAACTGTTTCCAGTCGGTCTGAATTAATCCCTTCTTACTAATATATTTATTAGCAGCTGACTTACAACTAATATAAGCCAACAGAATTAAATCCATCCATGTATATTGTGTGTTGTCCAAGCTATACGCTTTCTCTTTAAGGAGTCAATATTTAAATCTATAATGTATTTTAATACATAATATATTAAATACCGTTGTCATTGGGATTATTTCTCCGCTCCTATATTTATTCAGACGAATAGTCAATTGCATATTATTATCAGTTCTACTTCTGATAGTAAGACTATTCCTTATTACATAGTTTTTCAATGTAAGCCATGTGTTAAGAAGGTCAACAAAATTAAATCCATTAACAAAGGACTGCCTATGTGACTGAGACTGATTTATTATGAGTTTTTTATTAGTTAAATTGCTCATAATAACATTGATTATAAAACCAATTAGATCTATTCCATATGCAGGAACGAAATCTGACACACATTTGTGGACGCGCACGTATAAAACAGGATCTCCACCTGCAGCTACTTCATAGAAACCAGTATTAAAATTTCTATCCATTAATAATAATGTAACACCTGCTGTTAATACAGGTAATGATAATAATAATAATATAGCTGTAAAGAATATAGCTCATACAAATAATGGTGCATTTATCATATGTAATCCTATAGTTCTCATATTTATAAAAGTAACTATAAAATTAATTGCACCTAATAAACTTGATATACTTGTTAAATGTAGGGCAAAAATAATGTACATAGACGATTGTTCTTTTAATTTATTTTTTTATAAACTTAATTAAAAGTTTAACAAGCCCCGTAACAGATCTGTACATGCGCCTCTCGACGCATACAGCTCTTTGCCAAACAGTTGCATTGTCAATCTTCTTTCAGCTTAGAAAGATATACCTAGAGTTTATCTTAATAATAGTACTTTTATAATATATATTATTAGTACAGAACAATGCATAGATTAGTAACAAGATAAAACCTTGTACATAGTCTAATTAATATAAAATACTACTTTAAAGTTTTAAGAGATTTTTGTGATAGACTAACTAATTGTTTGATAATAGAGTTATCAAACTGATTTAATAGTTTAGCTTCGTAAAGATGAATAATGATATTAAATGTAGCCTTATTAATGTCAGTTTCTGAATAAGTAGATAATTTATTAGGTAAGTATAATTTTCTAACCTTTCTAAATTGATCTAAAAATAGACGATCAATATTAGTTTTTTGAACATGACAATGTTTATGAATTAATTGTAAATTCTTATAATTATTAAGTAATTTAATAAGGATAGGTGATTTACCAGCTAATACTTTAGGAATAATATGATCTATTTGTGCATCACCTAATCAATTGATTAATCTACTATCTAAAATATTAATACTTTTTGATATAGTAACTAGTTTTGCATTATTAGAATTTATTTCATTAATATTCACCGAAGGGTGGATATCCCCCCCGCTTTGCGGGGGAATATTAGTGTTATTATTATCATTACTTTGAGAATAAAATAAATTAATAAATTCATTAAATACTTTGTTATTGTAATTAATTAAACTATCTCAATTAATCAATGGTAAATTACAACAAGTACAATTAAAATTTTGTTTAATTAATAATTTACTTTGAGAGTCACCTCTAAGACGACCAATTAATATAGCTCTTTTAATATACTCTGTAGGATTCAAGTACATTGAATTAATAAATAGTTCTTTTTTAGGAACTAGAACGCTTCACATACTTGGCATATTCAATGAGGTTAGATTAAGAATATTAATAGAGGTTTTTCTAACAGTACCTCTACTAATATTGTCATTACTAATAGTTGGACTTTTCAGTCACATTCTATATGTACCTGTTAATTTATGATAAAATGCTTTGGATGAATTTTTATCTACTTCCATTGTAAAATGTTTTATAAAATAATTATGTGCATTATGTCCATATTTACTCATAACAAATTTACGAATCCTTCTTCAAACATAAACATCAAGGTGACGTCTAAGATGAATTTGTTTAGGACCAGGAGAGAAATAATTAGATCATCCTCTAATTAGGTCATTAACATTTTTGAATATTTGGAATAATTCTAAATTTGTAAATCTTGTGGAAGTTAAGAATTTGATTGTTGATCTAAATCTTGCTGTTGAATCAGCTGAAGGGTAGGTATAAGTACCTATTCAATCAATTAATTTACCAGCATTATGTTTACTAGTTGAAATTAATCAATTAATTTCTTTAGGATAAATTAAATGATGAGTTCATCCTAAAAAGTCAACTTTATTTCCTATTTTTCATGGTATAATTTTAGATTTGTCTTCTGAAATTTCTAATCCACGAATATTTAAGAATTCAGTTAAACTTTTATATATTAAATTAGCCATTATTTCTGTTTTAACACCAATAAGAAAATCATCTGCATATCTTACAAATCAAGTTGTATTATATCATTCTATTCTAGTCTTGTTTCTATAATATGTTTCATTACGAATAATATTATTAGATTTGTCAAGTTTTTTCATTATATTAGCTCTATCGATACTATATAAATTATTTTCTATACTTAAAGTATGTGCTTTTCACTTAACAAAATGTTGTAATCCATCTAATGTTCAATTCATAAGTAATGGTGATATAATACCCCCTTGTGGTATACCTAAATTATTATCATTACTTTTAACTATTATTTTATATTTACTCTTAGTATCTATAGTATATTTTTTAAAGATATTTACATCTTCTTCATAAATATTAGTTTTTAATATACTTGATAATAAATATTCATATTCTATTGGCATAGGTACATTATCTAAAAGTCATTTATGACTTATGTTATCAAAGCATCCTTTGATATCCGCATCAATAATGTATTGAGTATCATATATTTTTGAATGATCTTTTTTTGTCACCTTTTCATATAATCAGTCAGGTACATTTATTTGTTTTCTTCTAATTGTTGTACCATATCCTGGTATAGTTATTTTAATATTATTACTTGGATCTATTTGATCGAGAGGTATACTCTTATCTTTAATTCATCCAATATCTTGTAATGCTAATTTCATTTTAGTTTCTAGATATGTACGTTCTTTATATGTTAGTTCTTTACGAGTATTATTATACTGTAAACGATTATGGATATATGAAGTCACTTGATGAGTATTTCTTCCTGGTCTAAAACCAAATGAAAATTCATCTCCTAATGGTTCCAAATATGCTTCCATAACTAATTTTAATAACATTTGTAAAGCTCTATCTAAAATAGATGGTATACCTAATGGTCTTAACTTACCATTTGATTTAGGTATTCAAACTCTTAAAATTCCTTTTGATTTATAAGATTTAAGACTATTATTCTTAATATAATTACATAATTTGAATTTTAGTTCATTATTATGCTTTTTAATATTATAATATTCATTATTAGCAAATCCAATAGGATCTGTTTTAATTTGTCTCATCATATCTTTGAGATGCATAATATATAACTTACCTTCTTCAGTTTTCAAATATCTACGTAGATTTTCACGTTTACTCAAATTTTCTATACCCTTACGGTTAATAACTTGATCATTTTTACCTTTAGATAAGGATACTATTTTTTTATATTTATTATATCTAGTTTCTAGATATAATCTAGCTGACGCAGTTTCTTTTTCATCAAATAAAATGGTACTTTTCTTAAAGCTTAAATCATCCATTCCAGGAGTTTTAGCTCCATCTGATTTTGAAGATAATTGTACAGCTCATATTTTGAATATAATATCTTCTAGATTATTTTTCGCATCTAGTAATATTTCTTCTCATAGATTCTTATCTTTAAGTAATTCCCTAATAACATTTGAATATCTATTACGTGTTTTGTAAACCACATAATTATAAGATTTAATATTAACTTTTATTAATTCGTTTAATTTGTCATTAACTGAATTAACTGTGTTTTCTATTAATTTATCTTCTTCTAATATATTCTCTTTACAACTATTTTTTGGATTAAGGTTATAATCTTCATTATAACTTTCATCTTTTATGACTGATACACTATCATTTAAATTCATTAATTTTATCCTTTCGTTAAGCTGAATATCTATATTTAAATATCTAGTAAAACTTTTAGCAGTTTTTATAGATATAAGAAAGGTAGAAATATTGATATAAAGATTTATACCTCTATTTACAATTTTAGCCTTATTGTTACTTCCATCGAGAATTCAAGTTGTATTTGAATCCTTTTTGTAAGCGACTACATTTTCTATTAATATAGGAGTTAATGTCTTTCCTAAGTCTCTTTTCATATCTTCTAATCTTTTAATGGCTTCTTCTTGATTAGTAGAGAATGGACGTCTTTGATTTAAGAATGGACCCCCTATAAGTTTTGTGTTTGACATATTGCTTATATTAGATTTAATCATATTTGATTGTCTAAATTTCACAATATCTATTCTCCGAGTGAAAGATTTATCACTGCGAATAATTAACCCCCTAAAGGAGTTAAAGATCCAAACAATAAAGTTATGAATATAACTTATACTATTTAGAGAGTGGTTCCTTGCAATATTATTCCGTTTCACATGATTAACATCATGTGTGCTATTTAGTAGCTTGTTCGATTTGCTCTTATGTCCTTCGTCCCTTTTAATCTCAGTTAAGCTCTTGTTCTTAAAGTTCAATATTCCGCTGATATATAAACCATAAGAGCTTTTAAAGTTCGAGTATCACTCGTACGTGTCGGTATAGAGAGTCAACAGACGATAACTTCAAAAAGACAAAAACCCGGTATTTACTGACCTGATCACCAATACGCTAAGAATAGTACAAAGTGATAGAATAATATGCGGTAACCCGTACGCTAAATCTACTGATGGACCGGAATGAGCATTTATAGATGATAATGGTGGATAAACAGTTCAACCTGTACCAGCACCATTTTCAACTAATAAAGATGCTATAACACATACTAATGCAGGTGGTAAACATCAAAAACTTATATTATTTAAACGAGCAAATGCCATGTCAACCGCACCTATCATGATAGGTAAAAAGTAATTTCCAAATGCTCCAATCAGAACAGGCATAACAAATAAAAATATCATTCCTATTGCATGTCCTGTCACCATTACATTGTAAACTTGATTATTACCATTTAAATATTGTGGATTTGCTCCTGATAATTGTAGGGGTCAGCATTATACAAATTAGACACATATTTTACTATGTAACTATTTATTCTCAACTGCCCTCAGAACCGTACGTGATAGTTTCCCATCATACGGCTCGCACCCAAAGTGATAACATAGTTAAAATTTGGAAATTTAAGTGAATAATTATATAAACTTATCCCGAGTATTCTCTAATTCTCTTAAGATCTGCAGCAGTACATCTACCTTGATGGTAAATATTATGATGATATTGACATAAAGGAATTTGCTTACGTTTAAATGCACCAGTAAATTTACTGAAAGTAGGAGGATTACCAGTAAGATATTTACCCCTTACATCAGCCACTTTACGAATATGGTGCATTTCAATTTTGTGTGTAGAACCACATAAGGTACATACTTTTCCAAAATTAGTTTCAGTAAGTTTATCTGTTCATTTAGACTTGATTACTTTGAACACATCATTCTCATTTATAAATCCGTCATAATTAGTAATAATATTACTATTTATTGTATTATTAATATTAAAATGATGTGTAACTTTGTAATCTTTAGGAAGCACTAATTTCATGTTTGTATCAGGATCAGTTAAATTTCTACCAAATTTATGGAAAGTTTTAGGCAAAGAATTGATTTTAAATTTTCTTGAAATAGTTAGAGCACAAGATGCTTGAAGGCATCAAATGATGTAACCGAGTCTAAATCTATTAGTAACAAAACTATAGTAATTAAGAATACCGTAAATCTTTTGGTTATAGAATTTAAGTATTTCATAATGACTTAAATTAATTAGATGTGTTTGGGCGTGAGGTTTTAATTCTCCAAACTTATTTCTAGTTACTATTTTAGCATCAACGAATGCTTCTTTTATTTTCTTTGTAGGAACGAAAAGTAACATACGTGTATTTGCTACAGCTTTAAGACCTTTCTTATTATTAACGTTTACAGGAACAATCAGACCACCTCTTTTAGGTTTCATTAATGTTATACCTAGGAAATCTCAATATTTAGTAAGTAAATTTATTTTAGTTTTAGATTCATTAAGAATTAGACCACATTTATCATTTAAAAAGTTTTTCATTTTGGTTTTTAATTCAACACAATCTGAATGACTTCCTATTACTAATACTACAAAATCATCTGCATATCTTAGATATCTAAGTCTACGATAATTTGCATCCATTGGGTTACCATTTGGTACAGTTCTCATAAGTAGTATATTTCTCCTAGCTGTATCATAATTTCCTAATTTAAGAGCTCTAATTCTAGCATTTTGATAAAATGCATATAAAGGATTTCTGGATCTATTTTTTCCCTTATCAAATTCTGTTTGTAGTTCTGCAAGATATTTATCAAATGTATGAAGTAATATGTTGCATAATATAGGGCTTAAAACACTCCCTTGAGGAGTTCCAATTTTTTTTTGTGTAGATACAGTACCATTATCCATCTTAATACCAACACGAATACATTTATATAGTAAAGCAATAGTTAGATGACATTTAACATTTTCTTTAATTGTTTCTATTAATTTATTATGTGGAATACTATCAAAACATTTAGTTATATCTCCTTGTATTACTCATTTATATCTTGAACCAGCTAAATATAAATCTTTCAAAGCTGTATGCGTTGACCTATTTGGTCTAAACCCATGTGAGGTATTTAAGAATTTAGGTTCTCAAATAGCTTCTAAAATACATGCTATTCCCGCTTGAACTATTTTATCTCTAGGACTACTAATACCTAAAGGTCTTGATTTACCATTTGCTTTAGGTATTTCAACCCTCCTGATTGGATTAGGTTGGTATTTTCCTGATATTATATCTTTAGCTAATTTTTCAAAATATGAAAATGATATACCGTCTAAAGTTACACCATCTATTCCTTTCGTCATACCCGGTTTACTTTTTATTGAATTGTATGCTGCAATTCAAAAGTATGGATCATTAAGAATACCTTTTAAATTTTTATATATATTTCCTTGTTCATATGCTTTTAATTCATTTATTAAAATGGCGGTTAACTGAGTTCTCTTTGTTACCTTAAAGGATGATTCCTTCTCGGAAGATGCTTTAGTTACGTACATTCTTATTGAATTAACACTTTGGCTAGATCACTTCATGTTATTTCTATTATAAGAAATATTCATACCATTTCTGATATTACTCATTACTATTGATCCTCCGTTTGCGCATAAATATTTATATTTAGAGGCGCTTAAATCCCTTTTTAACTGTTTGTCTTTTTTTAACGTGCTCCAGACCTTAGCTACTTGCTCTATAATTCATACTAATTGGTATGACAAATATCCTTTTCAAGAATAATATATACGAATGGAAATATATATTACATTGGATATTATATTCTGACAATAACTAACTTGAGAATACAGGCTCATCTTTTCCTTGTTAAGAGTATCAAGTTCGTTATCCTTAGCATAGTCTGATTTCATAGAAATAGAATTTGGTAATGTTAGTTTTACTTCACTATCCCTTTTTATCCCTGCTATACCATATATAGATTTATTAGATACTATATAGGCAGGATAATTGAAGATGTATAACTTTCAAAAAGAAAGTTCTTGAATATACATATAAGTTTGCACAAACTTACTTCAACAAACAGCCAACAAAGGCGCACCCATTCTTATTATTACTGACATTCCGGTTGCTACCATTGATGATATTAAACCATATCCTAAATATAATATGGCTATATCTTTATGTGATGTACTATATAATCAACGTGTTATATAACTCAT